CCTGTAAATTATCGTCAAATTTCAGAGCCCTCCGCAGTACGGGATTTCTTCATACAAATCCGCTCAGGGTACTGGAATCAAAAGTGGACACTCTCACGGAAATCCTCCTTAGTATGGAACAGCGATTCTAAATGTTCGAAATGAAGCTGTCAATCATAAACCAGAACACTACCAAGAACATTTCATCAAACCTCCTAAAGCCAAGGCCCGATGAGAAAGGCGAAACCAGTTCCCAACAGGCTTGAAAGTTAGATAACCAAATCAAGATCAAAGGCTTCCTATTCAACAGATTCGGATTTTTATACTTTAGATGCTTCGGATGCTTCCTCCGCTGGGCATGTCCCTTTAAGGGAAGAAAGACTAGAGCAAGAGCACTACTGCTTTGAAGCCGACTCCAAGACTGAGCTTGAGCTAGCTCCTACTTTAAAGGACATCCTCGTACGGCTGCTGGAACTTTAAGTTCAGTTCACACGGCTGGGGGCTTGGCCATTCCCGGCCAAAGTACTTCCTTCTCCGCTTAAGAAGATTCTGTTGTCACGGCTTTGCCACAAGAGTGGATGCTATCGGTTCCCCGAACCATAGAACAATCTTCTCATTCAAAATTGACTTATTCGATTTTAGGACACTGATTCCACACGCTTAATGGTTTCCGCGCTTTAGTGCTATTTCGAACGTAGGGCCGGAGTTCGTGGCTGAGGGGGGATGACTGGTCAAAGCATCTTAGCATACGGCATCTCCGGGCTTAGCGTTTTAGCTTGGCAATAGGGTTAGCCCCCTTTCTTCAAGGGAGTCTGAATTCACTGCCTTAGGTGAAGAAGGGGGAAGCAGGTTTCTAATCAAGCAGCAATGGTAAAGGAGGAAACAGCAAATCCTTCTCAGGAAGGAAGTCAGAATAGAATCCTACCGGTTCCTTTACTAGTTATATTTCAAATGAGAAAAGTCTTTACTTTACTTCAAGCTTAGTAAGGGAGTCAATAGACTGATTGACTAATTCTGTAACATAGGAAAAGAAAGGGGATGGTTACTTTTCCCTCCAATTCCGGTAATCGACGAACCGTGCTGGGAATACTTCAATTAGCACTCGTAAGGCCGACGTAGAGGAGAGATCTTTGAACTCGTTCGAGATAGCCAGATCAGATCGGTAACGAAAAGATGTTCGAGATGCGTTTTCATAGCTATCTTTCGTAGCCAAGCCAGGGATGAGTGACGGTTTAACTTATTTGGGAGTGCAAAAGGGGGCGTAGCGAAGATTCTATTTCTTTTGACTCTTTCGAGAAGGGAAGAAGAAGATCACCAGTTGAGGAGATTGATTTCACTCTGTCTCTATTCCCCAGGAAGGAGAAGATGTGAACACAGGCAAAAACTCATCCTTCACTGAGAAAAGGAGCGGAGTCACCTCCGGATTAAATTAAATGATTTGGGAGCTCATACCCGGAGAGACTAAGACCCGGAGAGACTAAGACCTACCCTACCTTGGTTATCCGCTTTCATGCTACCACTGAGCGGACTTTCCTATAAATAAGAAGAGAGATATCTATCGGATTGGTATTCACCGAGTCCTATCATTTTCATTCTTTACGTCCTGCTAAACTCATCTTAGTAGCGGATGGTAAAGCCTTTTGGGCTAAGGTCGCTTTGAGCATAATTGGATATAGAAAAGGTTCATATTCCTGCCTGGTTATCAAGCACCTTCGGTGAAAGAAAGGTGCCATAAATTCATTAATAGAAGGGAGACAGTCTCGTGACTGCTGACGAGGAAAGACTACTTTAGCTCTAAAGCAGCTCGAAGCGTAGATCTATTCTTCCTATACCTAATTCTCTAGTCATAGATGTATTCTTTCGAATGCGCCTCAGTCTCAAGTGTTTGAGGAAGTGAGCGAAGTTCCCAATGTTAGAGGAATAATAGCTTTCGCCCTAAGGCTTCATGAGAGCCTGAAAACAGGGGGTTTGGTTCATGACTGATTTTTCCATAGACATAGCGTCGTAATACAATTCTATAGCCTTTCTGCCTTCTTCCTTCGTCAACTGCACTTGAACTGAAAGAGCTGGTATAGCTTCCCTCCAAGTTCTGGTTCCTTCTTCGGATGTGACGGAAGGAGGCAGCTCTTCAAGCACATTAGGAGTACCTTTGTAAACACTCTACTAAGTATGGATTGGGGTCGGACTCGGATTCTTCGTCGAGTGATCCCGCGCTTCATAACCTATTTCATACCATACCGCAGTCTAGACTGAATTTAGGCTTTACTCTTCTTATTCTTGCTTGGCCCAATGCCTTAGCCTTGAGTCATTCTGCTATCATTCGAAATGGTCTGTGTCAGATAAGGTAAAATAATATCCTATGATATTACATCTGTTAGTCCAGTCTGTAGAAGTGGTGCATCTCTTTATGAGGGAAACTGCCCTATAGCCCTTTCGTCTAAGTCACTATCCTCGCTAACCGAAATCACACCCCTTTCATCCTGAGGATCCTACCTTAGCGAAAGGCTTTGTTTGTTTCCTTAACCGGATTCTCCCATACTCGCTCATATCTTATCTTATTTTCTTAGGTCTTTTCACAAACGAGAAAAGCCATTCTTTGGGACGTAGAAAGGAAATATAATATAAAAATTCAGTAGAGGACGTAGCTGGCGCGCAAGACGAAGGAGGACAGAGGGGGTTCCCGGGAGGACAGTGCCCCCCTCGACTTTTAGAGGAAGATGCTGCTCCCCCCATGGATAGTCTTGACTTTTTGCTTGAAGCAGCGTCTCAAAGGTAAGTATAGGATTTAGTTTAAGAACAATCCCGCCCGGATTCCATTCTCTTTGATTGAGTTCCCGCCTCAAGGTCAGCGATTCGGAGATTGATTTGAACAGCAGAAAATTCGGATCTGAGACACTGGAGAGATGAGAAAGATTAATAGAGCTATTCTAGCCAAATAAAAAGGCTATGGGGCACGATAAGTAAGGAACTAGTTAGTTGTTAAGTCCCCCCGAGGCAACTCAACTAAAATAGGTCTAGGTGGGGTCTCTCTCTTCAGGTTAAGGACCCATAAACGGAGCTAGTCTGGTTCGATAGCGTGGGATGGCATGAGGAGATTTAGTTTCACTCTTTTTTAGAAAAAAAGAAGGAATATAGGACTACTTAGTCGTCTCGAAAGAAAGTAGCCAGGCTTCCTGCTATTAAAGTTGCTGGGTCAAGGAAGGAAAATCAAAAGCAACTGGCTAACAATCAATCCACTGAGCAAGATAGCTTCAATCGAGATAGCATTTCACTAGGCATTTTTACACTTCACTAGCAGCCACAAAGTGCGAAGGAAAGTCTTTTAGGAGCCTGTTTGAGGCCATAGAGCGCTTTCTGGAGACGACATACTTTGTTTGGCGGATGATCATAGCCAGGAGGAGGTTGCATATAAACTTCCTCAGAAAGGTAGCCATTAATAAAGGCATTTTTTTACATCCATCTGAAAGAGATCCCAGCGACGAACAGCAGCAACTGCAAGTAATGATCGTACAGATGTGATGCGGGCTACAGGGGCAAATGTCTCCTCATAATCAATACCATATTCCTGAGTAAAACCCTTGGCTACCAAACAAGCTTTGTAGCGCTTAACTGAGCCATCAAACCGAGTTTTTTTCTTGTATACCCATTTAAACCCAACTACTGACTTTCCGGTAAACCAGATCAAAATATATATGTATATAATAGACTAAAGCAGAACTTAATCACCAAAGTAGAGTTGGGTAGAGCCCTAATAATGTAACTGAACGAAGTGGAAACCCACAATACGAGAGCAAAAACCTTCTATGTGTAAGAAGAAGAGCAAGATCGAGTTAGGTAGGATGTAGATCGAGCGCAATAAGCTACAGGACTGATTATTTAGCTTTGGAAGGAAAAGAGACTAAGGGCTAGGGGATATGGGCCTAGGGGCTACGGGAATACGTACGATAGGCTGGGAAGGATCCGTACTGGACGGACATAGAATATTTATTAGGAATAGCCGGAGAGAGAAGTAACGTAGTCACCGATTGGAAGACTTCGACGGCTTAGAAAGAGAAAAAAGTACTCGCTCACTGAAGCAAGAAAGAAGCGTACGGCTTACTAAGACAGACGGCAATGAGCCCTCATACACATTCACTCGCTAGAATACTGCCTGACAACAATGGGAGAGACTACCAAGACTTAATGCTTAGAAGAATGGAAGGTAACTTGCTTCAAAGAACTAAAGAAAAGGAATAAGGATATCACCAAGCAAGACGGAGATTTGAAGGAAATGCCCCATCCTATCTTTCCTTGAAGTCAATCCAGAGCTCCATGCAATACATGGAAAGCTTCCAAGGATTAAATAAAGAAGGAAAAAGTCGCTTAAAAGCTCCTCGCCTTCCGGAGTGGCATTGATCCCCACGGAGCGGTAATATCAGATGCAGCAACCCTATGTTCACTTAAAGGCTTCCAGAGAGTTTATGATATTCTTGCACATATGATAAAGATTTCCGCTTTCATTTTCATCTTTGATGCCCGCCCCCACTCGTGCAGTTCTAGAACGTGCGTTAGCTGAAACGGAAATAGCTTGTGGAGAGGCCCAAACAGCTTGCGCAGCTGTGGAAGAGAAGGAGGATGTCGATCCCCTCCTTCGGTGAGTCAGCCATTCGGGAATAGATCCCTCTGGGCAAAGGGGCCTAGAAATGGAGGGATGCAAAAGTCAAGAGTCGGTCTCCAGTCGATTTGAAGAAGACAGCAGGTGTGTGGTATAGCTTTTATCTGTTCGCTCCTGGCTAGACAAAACAAAGCGACTCCGAAGGCTAGCTAAGAGTACCTCCTCGTTAATTGGAAAGCTATTCCGTCCACATACTAGGCTAAAAAACGGGCGCATCAAGCAAAGTAGACTCCTCATTAGAGGAAAGTACCCATACCATTTGGATACCCTTTAGAGTACTTTTTAGAGGCTACACTCTAATTGAAAGAAAGAGGGGAAGGGCCTCTGGTTTACGAAAAACTGAATTCAAATAGGGACCTGTAGGTGCCGCTAGTGTCCTCGACGACTGTTTAAGTCCTACTGCAGATAGATACATCAACGCTATCTAACATCTTTTCCGGGCGATGAGACCCTCTTCCCAAAAATCAACGACTCCCCAGGTCGTACTACCAGTTAGAATCTCCATTTCAAGCTCCGAGGGACAGAGAGAACTCTAGTACTTTGATCTCTTCCTCTTTCAAGGTCCTATGGACAGTTAAAGACACAGAGAAAGACTTGATTGTTGTTGTCGATCTTCTCCGGAAGATATCTAGTCCCTCAATCGCCGGGCGGGCTCGGTGGAAGGATTTTCGACTTTATACTTTGCAGTCAACCCGGTCCAGTATCATGGTATAAAAACAAGGTACCTTGAAAAGAGAAAACAACCCTGGGAATGAGCAAAGCGAATAATCCCAGTAGTTTTTTACATCTGCAATTAGCGAAGAGTGAAAGAAATAAGAGAGTCGAAGGACTTTCCCATGGCGCTCGATATCCCAACTGGGAGGTAAGGGAAGGACCGAACGAAGGAACGAAAATCCACTCTCAAACCTTGGTCCTTTGTCAAGCCCGACCCTTCGGGGTCTTTATGGTCTGTATGCGACCCTTGGTCTTGGGGAGTCTTGAGAGAATTCAGTTGTTGACAAGGGAAACTACATGGGAAGGAAATCTCGGTACTTACTTGGTAGACTTGGTAGGTAGAGTTCTTCCTTATGTTTCTACTCTTTCTATCCTTGTGCTGGAGTGATGAAAGAAAGCCGTATGTATATGGGGTCCTCATACAAGAGCTAACTTCCCAAAGTCGGGTTTCACCTCTCTCCTTTTGCTTGAGATCCCGAAGGTTGTGTAGCTTGTGGGCAATTCAAGGACTTGAAACCCGGTATACCTGCTCCCTATCTTTGGCTTTTTTTGGTCGGTGCCATCCTTTCCTCTGTCGCTCGCTCCGTAGGACAATCACTCTGGTCACCGGGCTAGGATATAGTCAGTGTGCCGCGACTGGCTTCTCTCTTTTGGCTGTCGATTGCATGCAGTTTGACCGTCGTTCTCGGTTTATTTGAATTCCGTTCATAGAACTAAGCTCCTCCTAGATAGATTCATTTTGTTGACCTTGATTCCAGACACCATGAATGCGCCACTTTCTCTTTCGCTCCTCTCCCAAGAGCTGTCACCCTTTAGGGTAAAATAACGACTGAATATATATGAGCATTAGTAATAAATAATAACTACTTAATATATATAAATGCCCTGCAAAGACCTGACACACTTTAGGGGAAAATAAGGTACCAAGATGAGGGCTTGCTCTTGGGCAAGGGGAAGACCTTATCTTGGGGCAGAGAAGAGCTGAGAAGAGCTGAGAAGGAGCTGGGAAGGAGCTGGTGAAATCAGGTACCATACCAAGATGAGGGCTTGCTCTTAGGAAAGGGGAAGACCTTATCTTGGACAAGGGTGGACCTTATCTTATCTTATCTTTGGGCAGAGAAGAGAAGACGGAGTTTGCAGATACTATCATCAATGATTTTTGGTTTAGGGGCACATACGGGTCACAACGAGCGTACCTGTCACCTCATAAATATAAATTGATAACAATCATGACAACACAAAACAAACTCTACACCTGTTACAGGTGTAACAAATATAATATGTTTTCGAACTTTACTTTGTATATGGCATTTAATCGTTCCAATAATAGGAAGAGGTCATATTCGAATTGTGCTGATACTATCATCAATGATTTTTGGAATCAATTCCATAGAGATATAGAAAGGAAATTACTATCTAAAGTAGATGGAGAGAAAGAGAGAGAGAGGTATAATGATAAAGTTTTTCAATTATTGATTAATAATAAGTATGGTATTAATCCTATTTCCATAGAGGAAGAAGAATTAGAATGTTTACAGATGAAGATTGAAGGTCTAACTCATCAATTCGATGAATGTAGTATATTTAATGAGACACCAAACTTAATAAAGATATTGATAAAAAGTGATCTTATCAGCGCTAAATTTTATTTGGAGAATTCCATTTCTCATGAAATGTATTGTAGAACTATTTACTATTTTGGGGAATATACTCTTGAGGCTATCATTATATATGTTCTAGGCTTGTTGTTCAACAGTATTCAAGAGTCCTCTGTTGTGAGGGTCTCCACATTGTTGGAAATGTTAGATAGAACAGTTAAAACACAGTCAAATATAATACAAAATATAAAAAAGAAAATAATAATAAATTCTAATAATAAAATAAGTAGTGGAGTTACTAGTAGTAAGGAAGGTGATATCAAGCATATAAAAGAAAATAAATATGAAATAGGTATCAAATTGCTCGAGTTCATGATTGAAAGAGAAGTTATCTATCTTGAGTCCATTGTTCCTGATGAGAAGAAAGCAGTAGTTAAAGAAAAAGGAAAGGGTTTTTTCAAATCTAATTTATTCGCTGTATGTAATTTTGACTTAAGTCAACTACCGTTTAAATTAAATCTTCCAATGGTTTGCAAGCCCTTAGATTGGGAAATCCCCACGGAAATGGTAGAAGTCTTATCTGATAAGTGTAATAAATCTTTTGTTAAGATGCCTTTAGTGTTTTCGGATATGAAAGGTGGTTACCTAACCAGTCCTACCTTAGATATTTATAATAGAGTTGGTCTTATCTCATCCCGTAACACAAACAATTTCAATATAGAATTAGATGATTCTAATAAAGAGGGTATGCTCTCAATATTGAATGGGCTTCAGAAAGAAAGATTTATGATCGATAAAGAGGTCTTGCTGTTCATTAATGAATATCGTTCATTACTTGTTGAAGAGGGTCTTCTTATGCCAGACATACTAGCACGCCTGAATATGAAAGAAGCCTTCGATCTTCTGAGATCATCGTATTACCAGAATAAAGACATAAAGGGAGCTTGTAGTCTTTGTTCTCTCTTAAAAGAATTAGCGATTAGGGCACAAAAAGCTAGGTATGAGGATTTCATAATCCGGCTAGCGTCTGCATACGCGGATTATGTCTTTTATCTTCCTGTCTTTATGGACTTCCGTGGAAGAATCTACCGCTCAGGTATCTTGCATTTTCATGAGCGTGATTTAGCTAGAAGTTTAATAGTCTTTGCAAAGAATCATCAAGAGGAAAGAAGGCAGCTGTTGGAATGGGACATAGTTGCCTCAGCAGCAGCCTTTAAGTATAAGAAATTCCATCTTTATGATGAAGCTCTTCAATGGTATAAGGAAAACCAGAGTTTGATCTATGCATCTGATGAGAATTTAATAAACTTTGCTAAGGGTGCTAGCGATCCATTTCAGTTCCTGGCCAAGGCAATGTGTAACAATGGGGAACAAGATTATAAAAATATACCAATAACACAAGATGCGTCAGCTAGTGCATATCAGATCATGAGTTACTTATTACTTAACGAAGAGATGGCTATGAGAACAAATCTTATTCCCCACCCTGATGGAAAAATACAAGATGTATACACGTACTTGCTCAAGGATTTAAAGGAATTTTTGCATTATAGCGTAAATGATAAGTTAAAGATGGACATCATTGAATCTATGTTAGATAGAAAGCTCATCAAGAGCTTATTCATGCCATTGATCTATGGTAAGACATTGATCAGCATGGAAAAGGATATTATCCAAGCATATGGTCTATTACTAAGTCGAAAGGATAGCAATAACCTCGCTAAACTTTGCAATGAATTTTGGAATCATAAATATCCAGACATAGTCAATTTGATGAAGTTGATTAAAATCATTAGTTGGTTTTGTTCCGCTCTGGATAGAGCTGTTTTATACAGTATACCTTATTTCACTACAAAACAGGATTATATGTCTTTCGTAAAAGAAAATATTTCTGTCTATGAAAGGACTACAAAAAAGAGAAGAAAAGTTACACTTAGTATTCCTACTCAGAAGAGGGATAAGAGGAAAACGCAATCCTCAACATTCGCAAACTTTATTCATCAAAAGGATGCATACATAGCTATGAAAGTAGTAGAATCATTATTGAGGCTAGGGGCACCTATCTATACCGTACACGATGATTTTATTACCACTACGCCTTATGTAAAAGATGTCCCAAATATTTATATCAAGGTCTTTATTGAAATGGGTCATCCACTCAAAATAATTAATGATTTTATTAAGATAAATCTCCTTTCTCCATATTCTCAAAATCCATTCTCCAATTTGAATAATCTAAATTACATATATAAGCACAATGATAATGAACCATATCCATCTGATTTTCTTACAGATATCTTGAATACACTATCACCAACAAAAGAGAAAAATAAATGGTGTCGAAAAGTATCACACTTTATTCAATATTACAATAATTACGTAGATAGAGTGTGCGGCAATCAAGTGATTGATTCAGAGGATAAGTGGAATCAATTTAAGAAGCAACTTCTAGAGAACAGAAGTCATAATTACAGCGTGCATTACTGAGGTGCCTAGAAGCTAGGGAAATAGGGGTATAGGGTTCGATTAACTTAGCGCAACGTGTCTATATAGGAAAATGAAATGAAATTGTTGATAAGTAAAGTAATCAACTTATGACTTCCTGTCCAATGAGAGAATTTGTCTTGTTTTTTGCGTGTTTAGAACATAACTATCAATTGAATTCAATGGATTTCCCTATGATTTCAAAGATAGATATAAAAAATTTTTAGGATAGAATGACTTCTTTCAGTAACAATGGGATTGGAGGAGGAATTGGATGTGATATGCTATATGATCCAATAATGGAACCATTGGTTCAATCGTCCTTGGCGCACTTCCTTTACATGAAGAAGAATCCTATTGATTTTAAAGAGTACGAAAATGGAGATCAATTACCTGATAGAATGCCATTCCATCCAAATTATCTGCGTTTTCAATTTTTGGATACCTTAATAGAAAAGAAAGCTTCTGTCACGCTGGGAACTTTTAAACTTTATGACTTTTCACCAAGTACTACTCATATGGACAGAGATAAGCTTATGCTTAAGGTTAATAAGTTGTTACAACATTCTATTATCAAAGAATTGGTGTATTCATTTATACACAAAATTCAAGTAGAAGTGGATGCCTTTGATAGTATCTTAGGATTCGTTCCCACTAAAACGAAACCCACTAGGGGATTAGGTTTACTATATTTTATATTGATAGATTTGTATTTAGAGTATGTTGATTTATATATCTATGAGACAATTAATAAGTATCAATTAAACTGTTTTTGGGGTAGGTGCCTGAATACCGCTATTTTGGGATTTTCAGATAAGAAAACTGTCCCAAAATATAAAAAAATCTTAAAGTTAGACAGCTTTTTTCCCGCATGTGGATTGACAGCTAAAGAGCGCGCAGGCTCCAGGGGAGGTAGAGTTCTGAGACCTTTTCGTGGTAAACTATATATAAATATAGATGGACACCTACAATGGGAACGGCCTGAAAGTATAATTGATATGTAATGAGAAATCAGGAAAATTCTTTTTTTGATTGCTGTGCTGAATAGAGATCTATGTCGTTCTTGTTCCACTAGCTAGGACAAAATGATAACATGTCCATTTCGTTATTACAACCTTATTTTTTGATGTCAAAGACCAGAAGCTATGTGCAAATTCTCATTGGATCTCGGTTATTCTTAACAGCGATGGCTATTCATTTAAGTCTTCGGGTAGCACCACTAGATCTTCAACAAGGTGGAAATTCTCGTATTCCGTATGTACATGTTCCCGCGGCTCGGATGAGTATTCTTGTTTATATCGCAACGGCTATAAACACTTTCTTTTTCCTATTAACAAAACATCCCCTCGTTCTTCGCTCTTCCGGAACCGGTATAGAAATGGGGGCTTTTTTTACGTTGTTTACTTCAGTTACTGGGGGTTTTTGGGGAAGACCCATGTGGGGCACCTTTTGGGTGTGGGACGCTCGTTTAACCTCTGTATTCATCTCGTTCCTTATTTACCTGGGTGCATTGTGTTTTCAAAAGCTTCCTGTTGAACCGGCTTCTATTTCAATCCGTGCTGGACCGATCGATATACCAATAATCAAGTCTTCAGTCAACTGGTGGAATACATCGCATCAACCTGCGAGCATTAGCGGATCCGATACATCGATACATGTTCCTATGCCCATTCCAATCTTGTCTAACTTTGCTAACTCCCCTTTTTCAACCCCTATCTTGTGCGTTCTGGAAACACGTCTTCCTATTCTATCTTTTCCCGAATCTTCTTTGACAGAAGAAATTGAAGCTCGAGAAGGAATACCAAAACCTTTAGGCTCGAAGACAAAGAGAACCGGCGGGGGATCTCGTCCATTTATGTGATGTTTTGAAAGACCTGACCATGTATGGCTATGCGAGTAACTATTTCCATGAGGTATTGAACATTTTACATGCTGTGACTGATCCCGTATCAGCGGGAATAGTTTTGTAGATTTGTAGTTGTCGTATTCCTATTTCTTTTTATTTTCGGTATGCCGCTCCGCGAGAAAGGAGCGAGAGAAGCAAGTTTTCTGTGATGATGTCAGAATTTTCACCTATTTGTATCTATTTAGTGATAAGCCCGCTAGTTTCTTTGATCCTACTCGGTGTTCCTTTTCCATTTGCTTCCACTAGTTCGACCTATCCAGAAAAATTGTCGGCCCACGAATGTGGTTTCGATCCTTCCGGTGATGCCAGAAGTCGTTTCGATATACGATTTTATCTTGTTTCCATTTTATTTATTATCTTTGATCTGGAAGTCACCTTTTTCTTTCCTTGGGCAGTATCTCTCAACAAGATTGATCTGTTTGGATTTTGGTCCATGATGGTCTTTTTATTGATTTTGACGATTGGATTTCTCTATGAATGGAAAAGGGGTGCTTTGGATTGGGAGTAATCACTAGTGATAGGGCTAAAATCGGGGAGAAGGATAAAGGAAAGAGCCATGCCTACCAACAATCAATTGATTCGTCATGGTAGAGAAGAAAAACGGCGCACGGACCGTACTCGAGCTTTGGATCAATGTCCCCAGAAGCAAGGAGTATGCCTGCGTGTTTCAACGAGAACACCGAAAAAACCTAATTCAGCTCTACGTAAGATAGCCAAAGTACGATTGAGCAATCGAAATGATATATTTGCTTACATTCCGGGCGAAGGTCATAATTTGCAGGAGCATTCTATGGTCTTAATAAGAGGAGGTAGAGTGAAAGATTTGCCAGGTGTGAAATCCCATTGTATTCGAGGAGTCAAGGATTTGCTGGGAATTCCGGATCGAAGAAGAGGCAGATCAAAATATGGTGCGGAAAAACCCAAATCGATATGAATGGAAGATGCCTCTGGAACTTCTCTTTCTCGGTCAGGAGAGGTACGAAGTCACTCGACTGCTGCATTCCGTAAACCAGTACTGAGCTAGCGGAGTTGGCCCATCTATATCGAGAAAAGTACCCACAGCAACTGTAGCATCAGGAAAGACAGTAAGCCAAGGAGAGATCGCGGTAAAGGGAAAGCGAAAGGCGAGAAGACCTGATTCAATAGCAGCGGCGACAACAGCCTATTGCGAAAGGCTAACAGTGGATATCAACACTATCGGAAACACTGTGCATTCATGTGCAGCCTTTATCTTATTATACGATGCATACCCCTTCCTCATTAACTATGTCATCTCACTTCCTTTAGTTTAGCAGCTCCGCTATCGGTGTCGAATTGTGGGACTTTCCTTTGATCGAAAGAAATTCTTTATAGTGAGGGCAGATAATATATTTTTTTTATCAGTTCGAAGAAAGAGAATTATATGCATATGGAAAAAACGACTATACTAGTAGTTTATTTGTTCGGATCTAGTACATTTTATGAAAGAAGGGCCCATTATATATGAAGATAAGAAAGGGGAGACAGATCTGGATTGAACCTGTCAACTAGTTGGCGTGCTTTCTTTACGATACTATGCTATGACCGAAATGGCCTTATGATGATCGGCGTGATCCATAGCCGATGTTGGCTAGAGGCAGTCTCAGTTGAAACTATGGAGCACCCCTTCAAGTTTCAGATCGAGATTGAGTAGCTATAGCAGATCCATTTCGAGATTGAAACCCCGTTACGGATACACCCATTTTTTTCGTAGCAATTGCCCCTAAGCCAGTAGGTTTCGTTCAAAAACCACTTGAGTTGATGTGTCCCATGCTCGGCGATAATGTTGTCATCGCTGATGCGCAAGTTGCTGAAGTTTATTCTCAGTGTCTTCAGAGAGTTCAAATTGAAACTAAAAAATCTCTTTACTTTACGGAAACAACATTATCTCTGGTGCCATTATTCCGACTTCTGCAGCTATAGGTTTGCATTTTTACCCAATCTGGGAAGTGGCATCTGTTGATGAATGGTTATACAATGGTGGTCCTTATGAGCTAATTGTTCTACACTTCTTACTTGGTGTAGCTTGCTACATGGGTCGTGAGTGGGAACTTAGTTTCCGTCTGGGTATGCGCCCTTGGATTGCTGTTGCTCAGCTCCTGTAACAGCTGCGTTATAACTTGAATTATCTCTTCCAGTTTTATACACGCATTCCTAAAACTTTTGTTTAGGGATTTCTCGTCTAGCAACTCACGTATATAATATCTTCGAGCCCTACCCGGTCCTTCAGAAGGACCAGGCTGCTCCTGGTTCTCGCTTGTAGAAGAAATCGGAAAGAATGCTGAATCCCCAGACGGGGCAGGCGGTTGATTGAATCCCCCTCCCGATGTGGAAGGATAAAATAGAGCCACTACCTTAGATAGCTCATCCATAAAGAGATATATGAGCGCCAATAACATTTTTGAAACCACCAAAAAAAAAAGGACTTTCTTTGAAAATGAGATCTTCCTTACCACAGGTACGGAATTCAATAAATTCCAGAGACACATCTTTCTTAGTAGAACCAGACAGAAACAAACAAAGAAAAATCTTTAACCAGAAATAGACCGCTCTCAATCTGCGGAGAACCAGGTAAGACTTGATCATCGGAGAATCCGAAAACCATCTCTGCCGGGGCTACAGTTAGTAACGCTTGATACAAGTGGTGCATGGTTTAGCAATAAATTCCAAGCTTCCAGGTGTACTCTCGGTCTATTGACCATAATGAGCTGAAAAAGGATGCTCAAAGATGAGAACAACCTTAAGCTTGATGAGGGGATCGGTATACCTACCCACCCAGATGACTCCCGATCATGTGACCTAATTCATTCTAATGGTCCCATGCTGGCCTTCCGCGTCAACCTGTGACCCCAGATGCGCCAACGTGCATGTGGGGTCACACTAGGTAGTCTATAAGGACTCGACTAAGTGGACCAGATCAAGTCTGATCCAAGGGAGGGCACCTTAGTTTGATGAAACCAAGGCCTTAGTCCTATAAGGGGCACTACCCCCCCAACATCAAGGTGACAGGATTCGAACCTATGGCCCTCTGTACCCAAAACAGATGCGCTGACCAGACTGCGCTACACCTCGTTTCACCTTCCGAAGCATATAGATCCACCCGATCGATGAAGACTCGAAGCGAACTCGCCCATCCTTTTGGGCACAGGGACGCGAGAACCAATCCGAGTAATCAACCGCTTTTTGAAAAAAATCTGCCTCCAGCAAGATAGGGCGAGGCAAAAAAGCCGAGCCGTGCAAAAGCGCTTACATTTTTTGTCTTCCTCTTTCACTTTCATTTCAAAATCCGGCTCGCTCCTTTCCTTTTTACCCTTCGCCCGTTTAGAAGTGGATTCGAACCACTGACACAAGGATTTTCAGTCCTTTGCTCTAACCAGCTGAGCTACCTGAACCACTTTCCTAAAGTATGTTTTTTTCATCGAATAGCGACCCTTGACTAGTAAGGGAAAAGCCCTTTACTAATACGAATTTTAATAAATTAAAAAGTGAGGGCTTTTTTAGCTTGTTCGTCAAGCTTTCGAGCAGCTCTTTCAACAGCCGCCTAATCTCCCAACATGCTCAAGAACCGAGAGCCGTCCAGCCCCTGGACGGCCGGAGGGAGCTTGCAACTAGAAAGAAGATAGGCCGGTCAAACAAAAACAACGCGCAAGGGGCTCTCCGCTCCTAGTCACTAAGTAGTGCTATTCTGTCCTACGGGGGACTCCACCAAGAGGTTCCTTCTCTCACGTAATTTCGCCCGACCGTTCCACTTCCGCGCCGGAGGAAATGGGATTCGAACCCATGATACAATCTTCTTGTATGTCGATTTAGCAAACCAATGCCTTAAGCCACTCAGCCATACCTCCAAGTTGTTGATCGGAATTTGATGTGGCGGGTTTGGTTGGTGTTGGGCTATCTGATCCGATCAACTTCGTAAGCCGTAGCGCGCTAGCGCGCGTACTCTTCCTCAGTGAGACTCCATCCAAATCTGCCATTCGTTGGGCGACGCCTTCTTATCTATGAAGACCCCACCGCGGAATGATGAACTTTGCCAGTCTTCGCCTCCGACCCGACCAGGAGAGGACAGAGGGTCAAGCCAAGCCCTTACCCGCCTGAATTGAATTCATATCTCCTTCGGCTGGTCGAGAAGGGAGGTGGAACTGGACTGTGACTCCTCTATTACATTACGTAGAAGTCCATTCTCGTCATGATCGATTCACGGCCTACCGTAGTCGGGGAACCAACCGGGCTTGCTTAGCAAGCAAAGCGTGCAACCTAAGGCGAAGGAATTTTTCGTTGATTGCACTTGCTATCCAGTCAACCCAGCCGTTTTCTTGCTTCAAAGAGTCCCACAACTATTAGACAATCAGTTCCTCCCCGCTTCCATAGCACAACGCTATTGATCTCCTTACCCCAAGATACTCCGAGAGCGCCTTGCCTTTACTGCCAGTAATGCTTGATTCCCACCTTCCGCCCCATTCTTTTCTTGCCTCGGACGGGAGTCGTCATCATGGATGGTCTTTCTTGAGGATTGATGAACCGCCCGGGGGAACCATTCCTCCTTCAAGCTAGGGGATGGCTGGTTGGGAAGGTCTCTTTGGGGCGAAATAGGCAAATCATAATAACGTCCTTTGTTTGAGAGTTCGAGATGTAGGAGCGAGTCTTCGGTCCTTTCGGCTCTAATTCTTTCTCAAATCAAGCGGACTGGGATGGGAATGGATCAGTGGGTAGAGCCAAACATAGAGTTACGATGAAATAGCCTGTTTTAGGGCATAAACCTTATTTATGGAAGGGAAGACCTCAGAAAAAAACTAATACATTTGACTCAACCCCGTGTTTTTAGGCATCGACCTGCTTTTTGGTTAGGACGAGCCTTGAAAAAGCCTATTTTTGATTAGTTTCTCCGGTATAGGAGAATGAAAAACTTTCTAATTGTGGCTTGTCTATTCTATTAGTGGAAATGGGCTCATGAGGTTTAGCCGTAGGGGAGGATTGAAAAATGAAATGTGTGGGGCGTCCCCTTACTAAAATGGGCCGATGAGCTTTAGCCCCTGGGCGGGATCAAACAATTCTCTTTTCGAAGCCGTCCATGAACTAAAAAAGGGCATTAGGGCTTTAACCGGTGGGGAAGGTTCAAATTCGAAAAGATATTCCAATAAAGCATCAGTGGATCTAGTGGGAATGAGATTCTATGCCCAAGTTAGTCTCTTAAGAGTCAGCCTAACCGCAGAAGTAGGACTGAGGATCAAGAGCTCGGGAAATCAAGAGCGGGCATCCAGCTTTGCCATAAGAACACTGACTTCGAACAAAGAAAGACCGAGTGGTCTGGCTCCAGGTGTGGCCCTGAGAGAGTCTCCCCTTGGAAGGGCTTACACATATAGGGGATATCCGCGCTTACTTTAATTCATCATGGAAGAGGAGCAAAAGAATAGCGTAAGGTGAACTCGAGTGGAATTGAAAGACTACTTCTTGATGATTGAATCAGTTTATTTTCGAGTCTCATAAGGAAAAGAGATGTTCGGCAAGGAAACTGGCAGTCTTTCAAAAATAGATAGTTGTTGCCACGGATCATAGTGCATTGGACATGAGGCGGGAAGTAGTACGTACATTGGTTCAGAGGTGGGGCCCAGTGCAGCTCTCAAAGGTGAAGATCTTTTGTCAAGGGCTCAAGCGCAAAGAATTCTCCTCCTGCTTCTTCTTTTTGCTCTTCTTCAGGCGAGATCGAATGGATGAATCTTCCTTCGCCCGAATAGAAGGTGACTCCCCTTGGGAGGTTCAAGTACGTAATATGCTTTCCTAGGTGCTTAAGTCAATGAGTGGATCTGGGATGGGAGACCAAGACGGGTCAGCTCAGTTAGATGCTGTGGACGAAAGGCTTTCACTGGCCTATCGGCGGCTCGGGGAAGAAGAGATCTTGCAGCAGCGGATCCCTTAGAAAGCAAGGAATGGGTCAAATATAGACTATGGTCCGCACTCTGGTAAATTTGTTGTACCAAAGTACACCTCTATGCTAGGTCAGGCCCTACACTCCAAGGGATGCTATGATCTTTCGTGCCCCCATGGAAGCTGTCTATGTTAGAGAGTCAGCGTGAGACTTATTGGCAAGTGGTGATGCACCTTAGCACGGGCGAATCCGCTCATCTGAGACTTCATTATGGAGAGCCATAGTCGCCCCCCCATCGAGCAGCCAATCGTTCAAGCCTCAAACTTGCTTCAGGCATTTTCGAACGCTTGTCCATTGCTTCTCGAGTTTTTTCATCAACCAAATGAAAGAATTGCTTCTTTTGCCTGGAGGCGTCTTTCCGGTGTGCAGCAGCCACAACATAATCTCTCCTGATAGTATCAAATTGCTTATAAAGCAACTCCAACTGGATTGGCTAGCGAAAAGGTTTTCAATCTTCTTTGAAGCGTGTGATGGAGAAGTTATCCCTTTATGAAGAGGTGTCGGGGCAGAAGGTCAATAGGCGGAAGAGTGGGTTCTGTGCTTCGGAAAGCAAGAAGCCTTCCAAAGAAGCTCCCTACGCTGTCCCTGGTTCCAGTGTGCTGAACGATCTTTTGAGACTGAGCACGAACCTCCGGCTTCGGGCGTGAGTGACTTCTCGGTGCTCCGATTAGCTCAATACGATTAACGGAGATGCAATATTGGGCAAGTCCGGGTTTCCCTTATTCATTCATCGTCGTCGACAAGTAACGGATTTTCTTCTTCTATTTTAGCAACTCCGGCAGTATGGACCTGCTTAGGAAAGGTCTACTTGGCGATCTGCATCGGCCTCTTGGACTCCGGGAAGGCAAGCATCCCTTTCTCGATGAAGTTCTGCACGATTTGGTTAGTTTAGAAGTAAGCCTGAACTTACTTTGAAGTCTTTGCTCAGCCCGAACATTCCTACTTTGCCTCGAGCGCTAGGGGATTTTCCAAAGGAAAGAAGGGATGAGGCTTCAAATCCGGCGTCAAAGCCTTTTTGGCAATCAATGTATAGACCAGTAATTGCGTAGTATAGTAAGTCAAGATCAGAGCAGGCACAACATCACTGTCAAGGGCATTCTTCTGAGGCAAAAAGAAAAGAGTTGGACCTTTCGGAGGTTAATTTTTTTCTTAGATGCTGTGTGCAGCTGCCTTCCAACTATCGGAAATCCGCTCCAGTACGGACGCTGGTACACTTCCTCGCGACTAGCGAAGTCATACTTCGTTATGTTATTCCGATCCGTCAGTATGGTTGAGGAACCCATCCTGCTGAGCTAGATCCAAGATTTTTCTCACCATATTGTTTATCTCATCAAGGCATTCTCCATTTCAGCTATTGTGTAACCACAAGTAGTGGGGAGCACAACCCAGAGGAGCCAAGCCCATGACCACCACTTTTATAATATCCGCATTGTACAAGCATGATTACAGATCGAACTTTGTTGTCAAATACGCAAAGGCAAATAAGAATCACAGGGACCCACAACTTTGTGCCATTCAACTAGCAACTATGTTGAAATAACATAAGCGAACATGTTTTGAATTTGGCTTGAATTGAACCTCCCGGGGATAGCAATTCAACCACTTTCTTGGAAAGTAGTGATCTTGTGGCGACTGGAACAATGAACACTTACAACATCTCTTCATTGTTCCATTTGTGTCTAATGTTCGGCCAACGCTGAAGTTGCTTAGTCAAGATTGGCTTGGTGTTCAGTCTACCGCTTGTCTAGCCTATGCGAAGGAAGCGGGTACAAGATTTCAGATTAAAGAATTCGCTTTGAGTTCGTTCTTTTTGGTTCACAGTTTTCTCTGAATCAGACTAAGAGATTGGCATCAAGAAAGCAAGGCCCCATTGAGCTTAGCCTAGAGCAGATCGAAAAGGTCTCGCGAAGCCGGGAACCCCTTGCCCAAGATCCTTCTCTTGCTCTGTGAAGATAGACTGCTGTTTATTGCTTTGCGTGTCAAGTGCGAGATTAGTTGAGAACCCTTCGCCCACAGTGCGGGTCCCTGTTTGGTGTTCCGTGTACTAGGATTAAGGTGTAAGATCGAAATGGAAGTCATATATAGCCTAATATATATATTCTTCAGGTTTACAACAATATTCTAAGAGAAGCAAGACTTTTCACGCTACGATCTTGCTTACTATCTAACATGTTCTTGCTCTTTCTTAGTTAGATAGTAGCCTAAACGTTAATAAGCTCCAAAAAGCTACTTCCGGTATATGCTTAAGACATGCAAGTCGAACGTTTTTTTGAGCAAAGCAAAATCGACGCTCTGTAAACAAAGGTCGACCTTTCTATGTTGTCTAATCGAAAGGCCAATAGACGAGTGGGCGAGACGGAAATGGGGGTCGTGGTCGTAGAAAAATGGGGTTCGATTCCCCCTAGCCCCGATGTGGCGAAAAAGACTGATTCAACGAGATATGATATTGCCTGCATTAAGATTTCAAACTTGTCGTCTACTTTCAGGAAATGTTCGGAAGAGAGAACTTACAATAATACAACGCCGCATTCTCCGAAAATTGAGAAACAAGAAGAGATCTATTAAGAGAAAGATTTATTCGAGAAAAAATCTTAACAGTTACATCCAATCACAAACTACACGAAAGTTGCCCCTTTTTCATGGGGATTTACCCATCACAGGGATGCACCGAGGAAGAGAACGAACTTCATATATCCCTTTTCCACTCAATCCAGAAACAAGATCGGACGTTATTCCGGTTCGTCTCCATTTTCGTGAAACTATTCCTCAAGCAAGGCAGCCGATAAGTCATCGAAGGGTTTGTGTGAATAATAGAATGATAAGCATTACTCATTTGAAAGTGTCCCACGGTGATATAATATCTTTTCAAGAAAATGACACGAGAATCCGCGGTGAAGAAATAAGGAGATCTTTCTATATCGAAATATCAGTTGAAAAAATCATAGGCAAATTCCTGGATCACCCGCTAAGAATGTGGAGAAGAACCAAAACAGAATGGTTCCACCTACTCAAAACGTTGAGGGGATGCCACCTACTACTAAAATCCCGGTTTTTGAAACTGTTGCGTTCTTCTATGCAAGAAGAAGACTTAGAAAGAACAAAGAAGTTTGGATCCGAAAAAGTATGCTTAGGCAGTTCCTTCGCTGAGCACAACAGAATGAAGAGGAATTTGTATCATTTCAAATCCCTATTCTTATGGAACGAGAAAAACCGAAATCTTCCTACTCGAACAAGAAGTACTTTAGTTTACAACTCTTCTTTATATAGTAATTCGACCTATTGCTCCGCATCCCCCCATCACTTTACTATAAAGAGAAGAATCAAAAGGATCGAACTCCCTACTCATTATTCGGAGGTGAATCATAGAACACCAAAAGCTGTGGTATCTTATGGGCCTAACATAGGTCACATCCCTCACGACATAAGATTGAAAGATCCAAACCTTCCTCTTCGGAGCAGAAACGGACGTGGCCAAAACATATAAAGATCGGCGTAGTCGCTCATAGGGACAAATCTATCCGGATAGAGGATAGTATAGTAGAAGTGGAAGACTGCTGGCCGGAGAGAAGGCGGCTTCGATAGAAGAGATTTGAATTCCGTAAGTAACAACGTGAGTCCTTTCGTTGCGTTGAAGGGCTTGGAAGAAGAAAATGAAATCGGAACAACCGCGTTGGTCGTTCCAGTTTGATAGCAGGGAATAATACCATGATACTTTCCGTTTTGTCCAGCACTGCTTTGGTCTCTGGTTTGATGGTTGTACGCGCAAAAAATCCAGTACATTCTGTTATGTTTCCCATCCCAGTTTTTCGCAACACTTCAGGCTTACTTCTTTTGTTAGGTCTCGACTTCTCCGCTATGATCTTCCCAGTAGTTCATATAGGAGCTATAGCCGTTTCATTCCTATTCGTTGTTATGATGTTCCATATTCAAATAGCGGAGATTCACGAAGAAGTCTTGCGCTATTTACCAGTGAGTGGTATTATTGGACTGATCTTTTGGTGGGAAATGTTCTTCATTTTAGATAATGAAACCATTCCATTACTACCAACCCAAAGAAATACGACCTCTCTGAGATATACGGTTTATGCCGGAAAGGTACGAAGTTGGACTAATTTGGAAACATTGGGCAATTTACTTTATACCTACTATTCCGTCTGGTTTTTGCTTTCAAGTCTCATTTTATTAGTAGCCATGATTGGGGCTATAGTACTGACTATGCATAGGACTACCAAGGTGAAAAGACAGGATGTATTCCGACGAAATGCTATTGATTTTAGGAGGACTATAATGAGGAGGACAGAAGACCCACTCACGATCTACTAAAAGGAAAGTAGCTTGATATTGGTTCAAATCCAATTCGTGAGACCAGAAGAAAGGTCAGTGTAGAGAAGCTTGGTCAGTGATAGTCTTCCCCCGACCGTATGATGGCTATCCAATCTTCTTCTATTACTAATTCCGTTCCTGATGAAAGGACTCAAAAGAGGAATTGAGTGCCATCCCTACCAAAGAGGTCTGAGCTCACAGGCTTGGATGAGATAAGTCCTCTAATCATTATGAGAGCGTTGGAGATTAGGTCAGGATCGCTTCTTCCCACCCGAAGGAGAAAAGGAAGAATCATGAACAATAAGCCAAGCACAAACACAGACGGAGAAAGATAGTGGGGCTGATTCGCCCAGTTGAACCTTCGGCTATGATGAAGGGGTTGCAGAGATTACTTTTAATGCGCCCAACGGTATTTAGTCTCCTAACCCTAATGATTTAGCTTTCTTTCTTACAGCATTAAAGTCAACCAAAAACAGCTAAGTTCCTAAAAGGAGTAAATTAGGGCATCCTGTTTAGGCTGGGAAGGAGCGATAGCGGGACGATAGAGCGCGCTCAAACCTCACCATGTCTTACTTCAAGCCGCTAGGATTACAGGTCAGACTATAAGTTTCCCTCTTTCGAGGGCCGGAGGGCTTGAGTAGGATCGGGAAAAATAGGAATCTAACAATCCGGATAATAGCAAGCCATCGTCTAGCCATCCAACTAGTTGTAAGTCATTTTAGGCCTTACCGATGGAATGGTTTTGCCCAATGTTCCGTCCATAAGACTCAAAAAAGGAATTCCTCCCAGGGCGTGGGTCAAGACAGGAGTTCACCATCGATTCCTTTGGTTCACATTTGGACAGCGTGCCCGCTTCAGTTTCAATACTTGAGCTAATCAAAAGCTCTCCTCAATACCGAGCTATGCTCTATGATGACCTACCTGGAGAAAGCACAAGTGCCGAGAGATGCATCACCCGAAGTCGTCCGAGGCGACTTAGTCTACCAAACACCCGAGGGCAGTGCAGGACATTGTAACGAGCCTCTCAAAGGCAACTTCTCATTCACGTCTATCCGGTATAAAAGAAAAGAGTGTTGAACCCACCAAAGGCAGGCCGCCAAGAGTGCCTAAGATAGGCTAGCATAGAGGCCAAGGCAAAAAGGTTACTTCAAGCTGGGGCCTTAGATCCGCTTCCACAGCAAAGGCTCGGGGGAAGGGTTAGATAGGAAGGACCCACCTGGTTAAAAGACCGAAGGAAAGAGGTTATTTTTTATCTTAGACGCTAGCTTCTTTCTGTCTTTTGGTTGTTCTATTAGAGAAAGGAGTGCTTAACGTTCATTAACATCAACAGAGGTTCGGAAGATGCTATTTCAAAGAAAAGATATAGTTCGGTCTACAGATGCTGGTCCCATCCCAAAGGGACCTGGAGATGGACTTAGCTTTCTTTCCCAGGTGAAAAGATGCGAGACTGAAAGGTTCTGAAGACATTTTGTTGGATCGGATCAAGCGATATTTATTCAATAGAGCTAACCCCCTGAAACCCAACAGTCTCATCACCTTGGAAACCTTAGAGACATAGAGACAAGGATCCGGACTCAGCAACTTGACTAAAGCGAATGCGCGGAGATTGCAGATCAATTGGAGAAGATAGCTAGGGCTACTATTTGAACTAAGCCAGGTAGGGTCGAATCCGCAGACAGGTGTTGTCTAATGACTGGGTTTCCAAGAAGAATTGAATCATAAGCATGGAATCGGACAAGCAACCGAACTGCCTTCAGAAAGGGCGCCAAACAAAGGAAGCTAGCCTATTAGCTATTCTAGCCTTTGAAAGCTGTCCCATCGGCCCACGTATGTCAGTGCTTTGTTATCGGCCTATTTCGAAGAGAAGCTGGTCCAATTGCTCAGGGAGTATAGAGATTGCTTTGCTTGGGATTAAAGTGCCGGGCTTGGATCGAACTTTAGTATAGCATAGACTCCCAATTAAAGAGGGGCATCGGCCGTATAAAATAAGAAGCCTTCCAGGAGAATGTCAAAGGAAGTGGGAATAATTGAAAAGGTTAATAAAGGCAGGGTTTATTAGACCAGCTAAGTATGTGGAATGGCTCTCCAACATCGTCCCGGTTATGAAAAAAAATGGGAAGGTAAAAAATTGTGTAGATTTTAGGGATTTAAATTAAGCTACTCAAAAGGATGAATATCCCATGCCGATAGCTGATATGCTGGTCGATGCTGCTGCTGGGCATAGAATGTTGAGCTTCATGGATGGGCACTCTGGTTACAACCAGATATATATTGCTGAAGAGGATGTCCACAAAATGGCCTTCAGGTGTCCTGGTTCACTTGGGTGCTATGAGTGGGTGGTTATGCCCTTTGGGTTGAAAACGCTGGGGCGACGTATCAAAGGGCAATGAACCTTATCTTCCATGATATGATCGGCCAAAAAATGGAGATTTACATAGATGATGTGGTTGGGAAGTATACTGCGAAGGAACAGCATTTGGCCGATTGGAAAAGAGCCTTTGAGAGTGAGGCTCCATAAGTTAAAGATGAATCCCCTTAAATGTGCTTTTGGGGTCTCTGCGGGGAATTTCCTTGGCTTCCAAGTTCATCGACGGGGAATTGAGATCGACAAAAACAAGGCTAAAGCCATCATAGAAGCCAAACCACCACGGAGTAAGAAGGAATTGCAGAAGTTCTTGGGCCAGATGAATTTCTTGAGAGGGTTCATTCTTCTCTTAAAGGCTAGAGGCAAGGGTGTGTGCAGGGTCAGTCTGATTCATTCTGTAGTGCACAATTCTTCTCTTCGAACTTGGAAAACGTCAAATTGAGCTCCTACCGCTTAGAATGACGACTAGGTACTGAGCCCCTCAGCAAACCCTTGCAAGAAAGAAGAGAAGGACACAAGAAGAACACGCTCCTTCCTGGAGTTGAAAGACTCCAAATTCGAATCACTTGCTACTGGTGCTTTCCACCTTCCACCGCTCTAAAGTGTGTTTCGTAAGGGGGTAGGTTGCATTCTATCGTATAGAAAATAAAGAAGCAAGACGGACAACATAAAGTTAAGCATAAGGTGCTATTATTGGCAAAAAACCTGGTCTTCGCTCCCTGTCCCTGGATCAACGACTAACGGACGAGGAGAACTCGACGTGAAAGCTTAATGGGCAAGCGAGACTTCCCTTGGTCTTAAGGGCGTGGAACCCGAAGCGTGAGCGTGAGGTCGCGCCAAAGAGACGATCGACAGTGAGGCCTATCATAAAGTAAAAGTGACTTGTTTGGGAGTCAGAGGGACATTGTCGTGATAATGTGCCTGGGAGTTAAACTGATAAACAACTACAAAGCAAGCTTATTGAAATAGCCCTTATTTGAAAAAGCCCTATAGCTGCTCTACAGTAAGGCCGGCCTGGCCTCTGGGCCGATTCATCATATTCTCGATCGAGATTTGGGCGTATATGCATCTTTCTCATAATTCAATTCTGCGGACTGCGAGGTGACCTTCGGAGAGGCCTATAAGAACCTAGACAGCAAATAAATGTAGGAGCGGACGGAACGAAACTACATCTGATGTCGCCCGCTATCAAGCGATCAAGTCAGTGGTGTTAAAGTCAGGTGTTCCAGAGGGGCTAATGGTTTTCCCCAGTCAGAAGCATTTTGTGAACTAACACTCTGCACAAAGGTCTCCACCCTGTGAAGCTCATTCATGTGGTAGAGGAATGAGAGCTTTTCTAAATCCCCGGGGGGCCAGCCGAAGATGAAAGGTCCGCGGATCAACCTCAGCAGGTTTGGTTCCAGTTTGTTTGGAGGGAGTCCCACCAATGGGGCAGGGGGCGCGATAGTGCCCTTTATTCCGGGTGACCTGGATAGAGCACTTTTGATCATCTGATTCCGAATCTGCTTATAGAAAATGAGAGGGTGAAAAATCAGTGTCCGCAGTCTGAGTCTGACCTGGACCTTTCGCCCTGAGTGCGTTGATGCTGTTAGCTATACCCCACAAAGAAGTGGCAAAAACGACTGACTTTGTTGCAACGGGAACAACTAGCCCAACAATGGGCACTGGGGAAATAGAATCTTATGTTGCAGCTACTTATGCTTTTACTTTTACATGCTCAAGCGGAACAAAACTGACTAATTTGTATTACGAAACTCAGCTTCTTTCTCAATGCCAAGAACTTCAGGAGCTTAAATAAAATAAATCAAAGTACCTGACTGACGCGAAACACACAGACTGACGGAGCAACTGTGCCACCAGAAATACTAGCTTTTTAGTCTACGGTTTATCGAGCTCAGAAGGTACGGGCGACTCAGTTACATGTGCGTGCTCAAAGTGAGATATTCTGTATTCCAAAAAAGAAGGGGTTGTTTTTTCACGTTTTGAGTACGACTGAGGGGGCTCAAAGTGAGAAGTTAAGATGAGATTGAGATGCCACAGCGTCGTAGCTGACTCTCCAATCACTGCAAGTGAAAGCGGCAAGTGAAGATGAGAGAACGTTGCTCTGTCGTCCTCACCACTAGGATCAACTGCAGCATCAAAAGAAGCTAAAGCCGAATCACCAACAGGAGAAGCAGCTAAAGCATTTATTTCTTTCTGGAAAGCATAGCACTCCCGGTTGAAGCTATTATGATTATTTATTTAATAAATGAATTTTATTCCTCCGGTAGCACGCACAGCCTAGACAGAAGACCATTTCTGGACGATACGCCAACCTGTGATTTCAAGTCCCTCCCTCATGACGAGCCACACGCCACCGCTACACAACCGACAGAATGCTCCGACGGGTGAAGCGATATCGATCGACCAAGGGCTACCAAACCAGAAGATGAAGCTGTGGTGAGGGCAGGCTTGAGTTTACATTTCAAAAAAAAAATATGAAAAAATCTTATCCTTCCCCATATAAATGGGTTGACCCTGGTTCAAGTAAGTGCTTTCAAAAAAAAAGTATTATCAATATAGTACTCGGTCTGCTTATGAAGGATTTTATATTATCTACGAAAAGGTTCGTTCCAGAGGCTCCAACAGATTACCGACTTTGATAAAAAAGATCCTTCACTCCCATTGAGCATAGATGTTTCAGTACTCTGTAGCTTGGTCGGCAATGACCAAGCCGCGTAGTTTAGAAAGCGTCCTCGCCTCTTCTCTTGGTGGCATTTCCCTTGGCTTCCCTCACAGAAGATGTCAGCAATAGCAATCCTTCAGTCAATGGAATCAGTAGCTACACTGACCCCTGCACGAAAGTTGTTTTCTAATCGATAGAGCTCGTGGATCTGTTCATTCATAGCATAGGGGTAGATCAGATCCTTTCCCGAGCCCGATGATCGAATGTTATCCCTTTCCACTCCTGCTGCATTCCTGACTGCTTCCCTGTTGTGGCTGCCTGTCCTAATCGAAAAGAACTCATCTCATAGGGTCCGTTTCCTTGGCTGACACCGACACCGGCCGATAGAAACAGAGATATAATAGGGAGGGCTGGCCTGTCGGTCCCTAATCTCTCTATGTTTGAGTGGCCTATAGGAAAGAGGTTCACCTCGTTATACCACTGTAGGGCCCAATCATCTTATTAAAAGAAAATAAGGAAGTTGACCTGAAGCTGACAAGACAATGATTTCTTTCTTTCTTTCATAACCTCGACTTCTTTTTTGACTTCAACTTCAATCGGACCGGTCTTCAAAGAAAGATCAGATCTTCCAATCGCTTATGTCAGAGCTGGTTCCTCTGTCAGAGGGTTAGATCATTCACCTATTGGGACAGTAGCTTCACTCCTGGAAACAAGAAATAAATGCTGTTTTGTTTACAAGAAAGAGATTTTAATCTCCAATGTGATACCCCCAGTCGGCGTAGGCGAGTCAATCGAGAAGGCTTTTCTCCCAGTCCTGCTAGCCCAAGCTAGTAGTCAGATGAGTATGCCCTGCCTTTCCTTTCCCTTTTGGTACGCGAAGGCGTCTTTCTATTCCATTAAATGTTGTAATCTCTCTGACAAGGGCAACGGCTGGGAAAGCAAAATCCCAACTCTTTTCTTGTCCCAAAGAAATCCATTCCGGAAGCGGAAGGTCGGCTTGGCGTTGCGTAAATCAGATATAATGTGCCAGGCTACTCTCTTCGTAGGGTACGCTCCGTTCCCAAGAAGATCAGGTGAGCCCGAAGACCGAATCAATGTGACTTACACTTTTCTTTGAATTTGATTTGTCGCGTTCTCATTGGATCACTACTATACTGGGCTTCCCCCCTTTCTCCACTCTGCTATGGAATCCGATTTCCTTTCTTTCTCGGAAGCAGAATGAAGGGCTGTTGACGTAGCGAAAGTTTTTTATGAAATAGACTCTTTCCCCGAATATTCAATTAGATGCCGGTGCCTTGGCCTTTCCCCTTTCAGCATGGCTTCCTAGAAGAAAGGTTTGAGTTCTCGTTGCCGTTCGACCCCCCTTTGGCCACGTCTACCATTTCATTAAGTCAGTTCGGTAGCTAGGTGTTGACCCAGCCGTCACATCAAGATCGTAAAATGACGTATATGAGAGAGTGGAACCAACGGCTTATGAGCTCACGGTTTGAGAGTGGCTGTAGCCTACCTAAGCTCAGCTTTCGTCAGTTCAATACATTGCGCGCACGGTTCTCGTTATTGGACTTTTTCGCTACTATCATGTGTTCGAGTGGCTTGACGCTCCTCTGACTCTGGTCTAGCTGGGGAGAGAACTCCACTCATTGCCCGATCCTCTAAATTATACGGTGTTCTTTATTAAACTGGGTGGGATATCTAAGACATGGGGCTACCGAGAGATATAATATCTTGTCCCAGTTCTAAATAATCTAAGGTTTGATACTCTCGCTATTGGGCCTGATAGTTGAGTGGCTAAGAGCATGAGGGAAAGATTCCACTTTAACCAACCGGATTTTGAGCTCATCAATCAAGACGGCGGGGAACAACGATGATTCATCTTAGTATGCCGGGTATGTCTTTGCCCAAGGTCCTTTCTTTTCTAAGAGATCAGGATAAAAAGAAGAGAATCAGACCTTCGGTGAGTGCCGCTTGCTGTCAGGCCAGCGGCTCCTATCACTTTGTTCGATTGATACCCTTTTACAATTTATCTAGCGGTTTCACTCCTTTATAGGTATAGGTCGGAACGCCGGAACTAAAGACTTGCTCAATCAGACAGGATAGATAGATTGAGTGCGCCTTGCCTTCTATACGACTAAGGCCTTGTCACGAGCTGGACTCGAACCAGCACCTCAGGGGAAAGCACACACATACCCAGCCGAACTACCTTTCATTCTGATCCTGACTTTTGTTACCCGGTTCGTCACACGATAGAGAAAGCAAAACGTTGCGACTACATCCGGGGGTTCCTCCCCCCTAAGTCCGCTGTGGGCATGGCTCCCCCAACGGCGACAATACCCAAGACCTGACGAGAGATCTCTCTCTCCCTCCCTTTTTGGGCATAGGTCACCGCTTTGTTTTACACGGTTTCCATTGCCCTCGGCCTACCGGTCGGCCCGGGCGCCCTGAGGTGTGGTCCGGTTCAACAAAATGAAACAAACAAATGCGGCCTACCCGCTTTCCTTTCGTTCAGCTGCCCCTCAACCGCTTCAGGGTCTTTGAAGTCCAAATAAAGCCCATAGAAAATCGGATTCAAGATTTTCTTATCTTCTGACAAGAGGAGTCGCTTTGGTAACGCAGTTCGGTTAACAACTCAAACTAAAGCCTTCCTACATCTGCGGATCGTTAGACCATACCGGCACAAAAAACCAAACAGAATATTCTATCCATTCCCTTTCTTCTCATGAATTCTTATCCAAGGGCTTCAAAAGAAAGGAAAACAAGGCAATGGCTTCGGTTAGAGCAAAGCCCAAGATTGCATATCACTGAAAAAAGCCTTTTTTAGCCCTCCCCCTTACCCCTTTTTCTTTCGCGTCATGATCACCTTGGGCTTGGGCCATATCTTTTCCCTCGGGCGAGCTTTATTGTTGAGAGAATGGGGAGTGAATCGAAAGGCATCACAAAACCACTTCTCTTATCAATTCCAAACCGACGCTTCTGCATGACAGAGGCATGAGGTTGTGGGAAGCACCTGTGCTATCAATAAAAATAAGAAGGAGCCATTTCTAAGCTAAGCCATACAGAGAATGTGAAAAGGCTACGCACCTTGGTTCTTTCACTAAAGAAGAAATTACCTTGAGGCAGCCTCTTGCTTCGCTCCTAGTTCTTCTCCGCTTACTTTTTCTCGGGTCTTTCCTGTGATGAAATCGATTCCTAAGAACTTACCTTACCTATCGACAGAAAAAGACGAGATCCAGTGGTCTAAGTTCCAACAAACTGGGTTTCCGTTCCTAATGGAATATGATCTGGGATTCTTTTCAAAATGAATCGAAGATGGACATGAAATTGAGAGTTCCCTGGTAATTCCTTCACTTCAATAAAATGGCAACTCTAATGTCAAATGAAAATCTTCCACCCAGAGCTGATTCTATCACAACTGCGGTTAGTGATTCAATCACAGCAGGGAGGCCAAGAGCAGTTCTTTATTCAAGAGTACCAGGATGCAGAGAAAATTCCTGGAACCCTTCCACCGGAATCAAGCAGCTGCTATTTAGGCCATTGAAGAAAATATCGAAAAGTTATGACTTTACTGATAGTATGCTAGATGCAACCTATTCTTTAACAACTTCTTCTCAAACAAGTAGTCAGGGTGTTGTGTTAGTAACTCATACCCCCTCCTACTGAGGCGGATATCAGCAATCCCGCTTCCCGAGGTAAAAACCTGATTCACTCGGCTACCTAATATAGACATACAAAGAGATATAGATAGATGTGCAACTTTTCCTTTTCTCTATGAATAGAATAAACACTTTCGAAGCTCGAAAAATGAGAAAGAATCTTCCTGACTTACGACTCCTCGATTCTTAGCATACTGGCTTTCAAGATAGGATTTTCCTACTATCAAACAAAGTAACTAGGGAAAGCCTTCAACCTTCCCTTGCTGTCCCTGAGTGTCACTGCAAAGCAGCGAGCTGTCTGCATCAAGTGAATCTAACCGCAGCTAGTCTTTCTTTTCTGTTAGCAGAAATACCCTTCTTTCGGGTGCTGATGAATAGGAGCTCTTAGCAAGATCACACCTGCTCCTGAACTTCTTCACTTTCTTATTCTTTCCAGTCATTTATCCTGATTGGAGAAGCTCCTGCACTCATACATACCTCAACTGCCTGGCTTCAATCTCCTAGGTACCGCTGGAGAGAGACAACATCTCCGCTAGCTTTGTTCTTCCCTGATTAACCCAGTTTAGAGAAAGAAGTGGGAGACTTCGAGCTCGCTCTCGGAAAAGATTTGCCTACCTATACTCATAGCATGACGAACATGGGGATGCTAGTCCGTGCTCTCCTGTTCAAATTTACTAGTTCGCTGAGCTCTTCGCCCCTGGCGGCTCGGCTAGGTTGGTTACGTGTGCCGTCTACTCTGCTTTAGTTGCGCTGACTGGTCAAAGCGCGGTTAGACTGCGGCGATGTGACCTCCGCTAGGCAAGCTGACTACTACTGAATGTGAATAGCCGACTTGGGATTCGTATTCATACAGTTGAGAGACCCGCAGTTGAAGGTAGGCCCGAAGGGGCGATTCTGTCAGGCTATTCCTAGTTCAGTACCGGGTAGATTTCGAAGCCCTTCCCCCTCGGAGGCAGGGCTTCCTATTCTGTTTGTCCTGTCCCGGAAATCCATTGTTGCCCTTTCTGGTTCAGTGCTTTATCAATGCTTCCCTTTCCCTCCTACCACCCTTGGGAAGACTACTTTAGAGAAGCAAGGTGGGGGTCAGACTAACTTGCGGGCAGTCCTTACTTTTTTGTAGGCCAACCTAAGACTTGCACCGTGGTAACTCCGAGAATCTAACTTCTCACTTACTCAATCACACCCCCTTTCATCGCTTCTTACGGATCTGCCAACGAAGGGGGTGACCTGCACCAAAGCCAATGAAGAACGTCAAAGGCATAGCCTCTTACTAAAGAGACCCTTCTGAGCAGCTTTCACTATATAAGATAAGATACCTAAGTGGGAGCTTGAAACTAAACCAGAAAGTGGGAAGACGAGCTCCGGGGCTACGAAGTGAAGGTTGCAATTCTCCAGTTAGAAGATAGCCATGTCAAGAGAATCTTTCTTGATGTGGAACCAGATGTTTATGAGTAGCCCAGCAATGCAGGCGAAGAATTTTGAAATGACTTCAGTAAAGAGAGGGTTTCAACCGAGACCACTAAATAGTTACGCGCAGCCCCCTGGAAAAGATAAAAAATGAAATTCCTTCCTTGATGACTTTCCTCTTGTTTGTGCACAGTTGCTCTTAGGCAGCTATTGAATCCGCGATAGGATAGGGAGCATAGTAGAATTGCAAGGCCTTTCTACCCTGTCGGTATGCAGACGATTATGTCCAAACTTATTTCCGACTCTAAAGCATATTGCTCTTTTCGCAATTGAGTCTGAAGGGCTTGTTCTCTTTCGCCGCAAGGCGGGCTGGCGTTGTCTTGCCCTATATTTGAAGTCTTGTTCTGGTTATATTATGAGATACTACGGAGGGACTTTCGATCGCCATTTTTCGGTCCCCTTTCCTGTCTCACTCACCCGATGCGGCTGACCACGCTGCATTCCTTCTTTTCTGAAAAGAATTCAGTTGAGAAGAGACGCGAGGGCAGCCCCCAGTACAACACCACGTTCTTCATAAACAAGCGTGCGGCTTCATCCGCAGTGCAGTCGGCAGATGCCGCCATAAAGGTGGCATCCTTTTCAAATCTATCCACCACCATGATGCTTCCAAGCCCATCCCCCTGGGCAAGCAAGAGATGAAATCCATAGTAACACTTTGATGGTCTGGTGAGGATAGGCAAAGGATCTAGCTCTCCTCCTGGCTTCAACTGTTCTATTTTGTCTTGTTGACACACAAACAAGAAGACTCCGGTTGGTGTCATTGGGCCGTCGAGGGAAGGGATCCCAGGTTCGATGACACTGATATGGGGTTCAACACCACGCTTGTCAGAGTTGGTCTGGTAAACCAGCTACGACAACTCCTTTGGTCCACCACGAGATGGATCATGTGGGCGAGTCCTGATGGGTGGCAATCTTCTGGTTGACAATGGATCGGCCCTGAAGGTGTCCTCATTCAGAACTGCCATTTAGGATATCAGCAAAAGGATTTCGCAGTCTTAGGGGGGGGGGGAACGAGCATATGACAACTCGAGGGGTGTAATGGGCATCCTGGCCTTATAATTCACTGCGGGGCCGGTCCTGTTTTAGGAAAAAGCCCAGGCCAAAACAGGTACTACACATTCCGGCTTCTTTCAACCTGCTACTTGGAAGTCCGTGGATTCATGCCATAGAAGCGGTCCCCTCTACTTTGCATCAGAAAGTCAAGTTCATACAGTGGAATCATGTCATTTCTATCTTTGGAGATCCAGAAGAGCCAGTTATAGACCCTATCCCAGTGATAGAATTTCAGCACGATGAGAACTTGGAGTTGGCAGAACCAGTCAAGGAATATTTACCCCTGCCTTTAGTGACAATGTCTTTGTCAGGGAAATGTTCCGCACCTGCAACCGTAATACGACAAAGCATCTTTTGCATGATGCGAAGAACTCGGAATTGAGCACTTCGCCCCTTCCTATACCCCATGAACCAGACTATCAAGTACTCCTTAGCGAGGGTACTCCGCACAAAGAAATACTAGTCTTTCAGCCGCACCGCCACCGCTTTCCTATCCCTACCTAAGATCAAAGCAGCTTGGGCGGTACAACTTCAACAATGGGAGATCAACTAGGAGGAAGTCGTTGCCTTCTGATCGAAAAAGAGAGGAAGTCTTGCACTCCCTTGCCAAAAACAAGGCAATCCTTCTTTTTCATTCGGCGCGATGAAAGGTAGACTTCTGGTTGTTTAAGCGCCGCTGCTCGTGGTTGAACTATTCCCTTACTCTTCTATCAAAAGGGCCCTGGGGAGTTTCCCGCCCCAACTCCGCAAACTCCCATTCCCTCGGTTCCTGTCTTAGAAACCTACATATCGACCGGGGCCCCTCCAGTCTCCTTTATCTGGCAAAACTAGTCACGCGTGAGCCCTTACCAAAAACAAAAATGAAAATGGATGTTTAATACTAACGATTCTCATCTTCAATCTACGTTGTAATTGGAGTTGTTATTAGGAATATGACGGAACGAAAGACCAAGGAAAGAGAGAAGAATGAAACAATTCATATATTTACATGTTACTGGGCCCCGCCTTGTAGCCTTTCGATCTCATTTAGAATGGATTTTCAGCTCTGGCATTCCAGTGTGGTTGAATTCTGTTCAAGAGCCCAAGGAATGTTCGCCCTTGTTATGTTCTTTCCACTGCTTGAAGTGATTGCTACGACCATCGAACAAACTTGGTTGACGAACATGGTTTATGCGCCGCTAATGTAGCGGCTTGTCGAGCATTTGACAAACTCACACCATCCATTTCAAATAGGATTTGTCCCGTGGACACACGAGCAATCCAACCCGTAGGATTTCCTTTTCCTCTTCCCATTCTGACTTCTGTAGGTTTCCCGGTAATAGGGAGATCCGCGAGAACTCTTACCCATATCTTCCCATTTCTTCGGGATTGTCCGCTCATAGCACGATGGAATTGTCCGATTGTAGCACGACGCGCTGCTTCAATGGCTCGATATGAAAGACGACCAGCTCTACAACTTTTAGTGCCATATCTTCCAAAACTAAGTTGTGTACCGTCCGGTTCGCAACCCCTACTACATCTGGGTTTACGATATTTACTATATTTCGTACGTTTCGGATATAGCACGTCCCCCTTTTTTTTGAGTATATGAAATCCACACTTTGACACCTAAGATTCCGTAACGAGTAGATACTTCCGCAGGAGCATAATCGATTTTCTGGTTAAATACATTACGAGATGTTTTTCCATACTTTCCGCATTCTGTTCTAGCTATTTCCGCACCTTCTGATCGACCTGAACAACATATACGGATCCCCTCAACCCCTTTTTTCATTACTAGTGGAATATCCTTCACTATTTTAGTCAAAATGGAACGAAATGATCTTCTTTTGTTCCTCGGTTGAAAAGAGATGTCTTGAGCAATCGGAGAAGCACTTTGATAAACAGATTTGATCTTGACCGACTCAATGTTGGTATTAGTCTTTGTTCTATTAGACAACAAAGATCGCATTTTTTTCACTTCGTTCAAATAAGAGTTGTACCCATACGGAATTTGTCTGTTTCTCAGTATGATCTCTATCATCATCTCTATTCCCTTTATCAATTCGACTATCCCACCTAGGTCTATGAATTTCTCTATCAATTCCATTACCTTATCCTTACCCATGAGGTTCCAAGATTTGATCTTTAATTGACCTAGGAGTTGTTCCCGGGCATCCTCAAAAAAACGGTTCTTATATACCCCATCCCTTGGAAAGAAAAAGGTAGCACCGAAGAAAGGAAAGAGCGAGATGGTGGTTTTTGTTCTTCCAGCGAAGCGAAGATCATTCTCTTGGCGAATGAAGTGGGTCAACCTCTTTTTTGCTTCGGCCAAACACTTTTTTTCGCCGGTCAAGCTTTCTACAAAAAAAGCGATGCGAGAATGTATTCTCTTATCCTTGCTTCTTCCCTGTGCATTCGCTCCCCCCATCGTAGATGGTTCAGCCACGCCCGGTGCCATGAAATGATTGAGAACTCCGAGGGGGTCGAAATGAATTTGGTTCTTTCTATTCAATAAGTATTGCATGACCAAATAATTCAAGGAGGGGCGCACTGCGGGGAGGGTCCTTTGTTGTAGATGACTCCTTGGGCCGTCGGAGCGGGACTTCTTTGGAAAAAAGAACTTGAATAACTTCGTTTTTCCGAAGGAGTCGTCATTTACAACCACGGCGTATTTCGGATGCTTGAAGGCCACGCTGACCCGAAGTGATTTAGAAAGATTCTTCTTTATCGATGGTGATCGGTCATGGTATCCATCGCCTTGCTTCTTTTTCGGCCAAATCCTGATTTCGTTTTGCTTCTCCCGGTCGTCGAGCCTGATCGACTCGACTCTTTTCCCTGTCCCCCGGCCTCTCACTTCCTTTCGTTCGTCTTCTGTATCGTCGCTTGAATGAAGACACCCGATCGGCCCGACTTTCCCAAATGCCCACCACCGGCCCTTCTCGGGTCTGGATTTTTTGCGTCGTTTCAGTCGTCGCGGTCGACGGGGAAGAAAGAAATGAATAAATGTTCTTTTGGGAAAATGTAGAATAATACACCTACCAAGACGAAAGCCAAAGGTGAGTCTCGTAGGTGGACGTATCGAACCGAAGTAAGATCTCAGATTGACATCTTGATAGACTAATTTACCATAATAATAAATAGAGTCAATGGTGACTCCGCCGTGGGAAGAGCCGCTTCTTTCTTGCTTGATAGGGGGGCTTCTATTCACCAACGCAGACTCAAAGTGCTCTCCGAACCGTGCTGGATAGTCACCCGTCACACGGCTCTCAAACCCAACCTGTGGTGGATCCCGGGGGACAAAGTCAAAGCGCTTGATCCTTTGCCCCATACTTTGAGATGCTCCTCCCCGTCGAGCAAGCAGCGACGCTGCTCGTGATAGGGCTTAGCTTCTTGCTTTCTAAAGATTGCAGCGTTAGCGCTTTACTAATAGAATATCAAGTAAATAAAGGCTCTTCTTATTTTATTTTCTACGAATCTACAACTCTCTTTACTGAGCGAGACTCCACCCATATCCCTCCTAGTGGTTCTTCAACATTTTCCATTCTCTCATTTGTTTGACAACAACAACTAGGCTCTACTTTAGATAAGATAGCTTTTCGGTCAACATCAAAATAGGTCAGGGGCGCGTCGGAACGGTCGGTGGCTGCTTAGTCTCATTCGAGAGTCTAATCTCTTTGTACTGCTTTTTTTTTTCAACAATTGAAAAAGAAGGATGTCGATTTAGGTTCCTTCCCTTCCACTGTATAGCTGCGCTAGCAGGTACTATGAACCCTCTGTCCCACGCACCTAACCAGCTCGCGTGGTTCACCGGTTCCACCGAAAACTCTCATTTGTTGAAGCGGAGCATAGTGCGCTTTAGGCGCCGAGCGAGAAAGGTCTCTTCTTTCCTTTCGCTTTATTCACTGATCTGAAACTTAGCACTTGTTTTCTTATTGATTCCTGGGGCGGCGGCGTTCTTGAATGAAGTCTATCCGAACCGAATTAGTACTTCTCAGATCAGGCTAGGACTCTACAGCTGAGCAGGGCGCCGGGGCCCTGGATGCGCTAGCGATCGGCACATAGGGGAGTGCTTGCCCGGCTTTCTCGGCCTGGTATCCTGGACCTCGTGTTCATGATATCTACATTCAACTGTGCCCCGGAGACACGGTCGAAGTACGCCCGCTCAGTGTGCTTCTTTCACGACATGCTCTAGTCCCGGGTGTCTGCCAGTGGTCTTCTAGTGTTAGAAGAAGTCGTGTCCGTCCCGTACATCTGCAACGTCCTCCCACGCTTTTTTATTTGATTTTAAATTTGAAATATAGGACAAACTGAAGGAAAAGACTGACCCATTCGGTGACTTTCGCGGTCGCCCTCACTGAACCAACTTGAATCTGAACTACGATTCAGATCAAGTCTGACCGAAATCGGATTTCCTTTTCGTGCCATATGCGACGCTACTTTCCTTTTTTTCCCCCCTTTTTTTTCCCTTTCCAATATTAATATTTGTTCTCGCAAGTCTTCGTTTCCGTGTAAAGGCAAACTCTCCCAATTTAGGACCAACCTTTTCTTCAGTGATCAACGAACGAACAGGTACAGCGTCACATTTGACACCTGAGGAAGGTAGAGCCCAACTATGAGGTACATCAGCAGGTGTTAGAATGCACTACAGACCCCCCTATCCTGCCACTTATAGCATCAGGTTATGTTCATTATGAGCTCCACGGCTTTCAAACTCACTGCCTGGATTCTGTAATTGGTCGACCAGCATATGGAGATCATCCCGGGTTACTCTTTCTCCCGGGCTCATCCCTTGTGCTAGTTTTTGAGCCACGTCCAACCAGGTCTAGTAGTCCCGATGAATGGAATAATTGGACTCCGTATTGGCGAAGGCTTCGAGAATGGTGACTGCCTTTTCCCGTAAAACATTCGCCGAATCGTCGGCCTGTGCCTGTGGCAGGTCCACTTCATCCAAAAAGTGCGGGATGTTCGGAGGGGTCGGGGGAGTTGGGATGTAGTTTTTGAATTTCAACCACTTTAACCTTTTTTTTTTCCATTTGAACTTCATTTTTGGACTTTATTCGTGTCTCTAGAATGAGCACTGTGAACTATCCGCTTCAAAAAGATAGTAATAAGAAAATCAGAACATTACGGATACCTTCCTCATGAACATAGAAGTCTGGTTCTCTTAAACTGTCGGAAAGGATCGTAGCCAACTGTTGTGACCGGAAGAAGAGAAGTCCATTTCGGATTCTGTAAGAGAAAAGAAAGACTAGCGGCCCTTCTTCGAGTCATGAAAAAGAATAGCCACTTCGTTATCTACGCTATTTACTTTCCTCCCCTCGTGGGAAGTTGCAAGAGCCTTCCTTTATCTAATCGACTATTGAACCATCTCACCAACAAGTCAGTCGCTACCTTAAGGCATGACTTGAGCGGAGATCAACTACTTAGAATACGAAAAGATCACCAGCCCACCAGTTTGCCACATTTGCTGATGAAAGAACAGCAAGAACGGGTTGTCCCTCGCTTTCACTCGTTAGTTCCAATGTAGTGTAGGCTCGATTGCTCAGTTGTATGCCTTTACCTTTCTCTGGGCTTTACTCTCTGAATGGAGAGAATGAGTTCTACTCTATCACTGGCTGCTATCTTACTAAAGAGTGGTCCTCTCTTTGCTACCCTCTCGTCACTCGCTTCCTTTCGAGAAGACGAAGAGGATGACACTGGGAATCGTTATTACTAAATAACAAATCCCATGAGCTGCCTTGAGCTGGTAACTCCAAAATCGATGATTCTTGGCCACTGACTTACTGCTTTAATTCAAATGCCACTGCTGCGTAAGACATTGAGTTGGAATACTTTCCTTCTGGTAATGCCTCTCTTTCCCTTTCCCTTGCTCTTGTCCTTGCCCTTCTACTTACTGGCTTGGCTCTTTCGAAAAAAAGGATTCGCTTTGGCAAGTCATTTTTCTAAAAAAGAATTGTTCTAAGCGGCACTCCTCCCTTGCTTCTTACCCCGTAGTGGGATCTTTTTTTTTCTACAATAGATCGTAGATTCCCGCTAGGAAACTAGTCTGACAACAGAAGAGAAGGAAGGAATTGTCTTTTTCCTCTCTTTTTCGCCTTTGGCCTGGTCAAAGCAAAAAAGCCACTACCGACTAAGATTCCCACGAGAGAAAGGCAAGTCGAATCCCAGGGTCAGACCTAAACCACTCATTCCGTCTAATTGGCTTGGCCCTACTCTATCTATCGTAATTCTCCGGTCAATATTCTTTCTACTAGACGAGTTCTCCAATAAGAGGAATCAGGGACGGCACTTGTTTTTACATTTGAGAAGACTTTCCCCGCTCTAGAACAATAGTCAGTATAGCCAGTAGTTGGCCTTAAGCCTAGCTGTGTTACGGAATCGTGTTCAGGTCTTTCCTTTCTTTAAATAGAAAGTAAGAATGTACTTCTGCTGTAAGAGAATGGCTTGCCGCGCCCGTCCTTGTTCTAGATCTAGAATAGAAGAGTCAACCTCGAGAAGAATAAGCGTGGATGGCGGTCTTGAACTCCGTGAAGGCTTTACAGAGAACTAGGCTTTTCGCTTCATTGGATTGGATAAAGGCGGAGATCACTGCTTTTTAATTCCTTTCTTTGGCTCTCACTGAATTCATCCGGCAATTGATACCGAAAATCGGCCTTTTAAAAAGCATCCTTTGATCCAGCTTTCTCTGCTTTAGGGTAAATAACAGCAAAACTGTCCCATGCCACACGGGCAGAAAAATGAAATGGCAACTAGACTAGTTAGTAATTTCGGACTTCTGTCGTTGGGGAGCGGAAATGGCACTTTACAGCAAGAAGAAAGAACAACGAAAGTCGAAGATAGGCTTGTAGCCTCACCGGAATCTGATTCTGTAGCTGATACAACTGATCTTCCTTCATCTCCTTTCCCACCCGCCCGGGAACCGAGTCTTCTTTATTGATTAGTAAATTGGCTGCTGCAGAGGATACCACTTCTGTCACTGACTCAGTAGATGGACTAGACAATCTCTTTCACCAAGTCGGGTGCCGACAAATCTGCTATCGGTGTTGATAATAAGATAAATAGATAAGCGGCTTACCACTTCATCTATTGTAGCTGAATTCAATGAATATACATAGGATGTGGAAAGTTAGCAAATAAGCTCCGTTACGGGAGAGTACTCTTTAGAAGACCCGTAGCGGGCCATAACTCGAACTGGGCATTCTAGGCCTGAGGATTCTTTACTGACTCGTCTGATGTCTCCGGAGCGTCTTCCCTAAGCGTCTGGTGAAAAAGGGTCTGCCACCACTGAATCGGATGCTATTGCTCAATTGAATTGTGTAACCGAATTCCATGTCTCCAACACCATAAGCCCAGAGATCAGAGGGAATAGTAATACATAAGCCTAGCCTAGAATGCCTAGGCAACTGAAAGAGAATGAATAGGAAGAGAAGACTAGAGAGGCTAGTAAGAAGAAGAAGAAGTAGAAAAAGGAATAAATATAGTGATAATTTGATTCTTCGTCGCCGTAGTAAATAGGGGAAAAATGGAATTTCGTTCTTCGTCTTTACAAATGAAAAAATAGGAGCAATTAATCGTGACACGTTCACTAAAAAAAAACCCTTTTGTAGCTAATCCTTTATTAAGAAAAATCGAAAAGCTTAATACAATGATGGAAAAAGAAATAATAGTAACTTGGTCGCGGGCATCTACCATTATACCTACAATGATTGGGCACACTATTGCCATTCATAATGGTAGAGAGCATTTGCCGATTTATATAACAGATCGTATGGTCGGTCATAAATTGGGCGAATTTTCACCTACTAGCAGTTTCCGCGGACATGCAAAAAACGATAATAGATCTCAGCGTTAAGTTAAAAAAAAAAAGAATATTAATTTGAATTAAATTAATATCGATAATATTAATATCGAGAATGAATGATGATTAGTCCTCATTATCTTTAAGAGGAGATAAAGCTTATGAGAAAGACGAATCCCTATAGGAGAAAGAAGAATCCCTATAGAGAAGTATATGCCTTAGGTCAACATATCTCACTATCTGCTCACAAGTCGCGAAGAGTAATTGATCAGATACGTGGATGCTCTTACGAACAAACCCTTATGATACTTGAACTTATGCCTTATCGAGTGTGTTATCCAATTATAAAATTGATTTATTCTGCAGCAGCAAATGCTAGTCACAATTGGGATTTCAATAAAACAAGTTTAGTTATTAGTCAAACTGAAGTTAGCAAGGGTACTACTGTAAAAAAACTAAAACCTCGAGCTCGGGGGCGGGGTTATCCAATAAAAAGAACCACTTGCCATATAAGAATTGTGTTGCAAGATACTTCTTGGTATGAGTATGACGAAACTAAAGAATATCTTTTATGCTTCAAAAAGATGACTGAAAAAAAGAAAAAGAAGCACCAAGATATGACGTATTCTTCGATGTATAATAATGGGGGATTATGGGACAAAAAAGAAATCCACTCGGTTTCAGACTTGGTACAACCCAAAGTCATCATTCTGTTTGGTTTGCACACTCAAAGAATTATTCCCTAGGTCTGCAAGAAGATCAAAAATTACGACATTATATCCAATATTATATCAAAAAAAATCTGAGAATATCCTATGGGGTCGAGGGAATTGCACGCATAGAAATTCGAAAACGAATTGATCTAATTCAAGTCATAATCTATATGGGATTCCCCAAGTTATTACTAGACGGCGGAACCCGAAGAGTTGAAGAATTGCAGAAGAATATACAAAAAGAACTGAACTGTTTGAACCAAAAACTCAACATTACGGTGACAAGAATTCCAAGCCCTTATGGACAACCTAATATTCTTGGCGAATTTATAGCGGGACAATTAAAGAATCGAGTTTCCTTTCGAAAAGCAATGAAAAAAGCAATCGAATTAACTCAACAGGCTGAGACAAAAGGAATTCAAGTGAAAATTGCAGGACGCCTCGATGGAAAAGAAATAGCACGTGTCGAATGGATCAGAGAAGGTAGGGTTCCTCTACAAACCATTCAGGCTAAAATAGATTATTGTTTCTATACAGTCCGAACGATCTATGGGGTATTAGGCATAAAAATTTTGATATTTGTAGAAGATTAATAAGGATTAATAAGAATATGTTACTTGTCTTTCCGATATCCATTGCAAAAAAAATAAAAACCAACAAACACTTTTCTTTCAGTCTTTTTTTATTTCTGAATTTTTTTTTTACTGAAAATTCCTAATTTCTATAGGATTGCATAAAAAAATGATTAATCATTTTATAGAATTGCTATGCTTAGTGTGTGACTCGTTGGTTTTTTTGAGAAGATAGGATTAAAAAAAGGAACCAACCTTTACTATGAACTCATTACTATAGAACTAATAACCAACGATTCGCTTTGTATTATCTGGATACCAAAACGCAGTCAAAATACGATATATTGATCATATACTTGTAGCAACTGCAAGATTTCTTCTATTGCATCGAAAAGAAAACCAATTGAATTGTGATAGAAAATAAATAGAAAATAAAGTATGCAGATAAAAGGAAGCTTGACAGAAAGCTAGAAAAAAAATTTTAATAATATATTTTTATAATATGTATGTAAGGTTTATGAGTCTTCTGAGAAGAACACAAATCAAATAAGGCAATGTGACAAAGCATCAATACGGATTGATCTAATTATGGTCAAATTCGTTCGTTCATATAAAAATAAAAAATAATCAAGAGCACCGAGCCAACAAAGACTGAAAAGATTGACTCAAGAAAAAATCTCCTGCGGGGGCTCCATTGTAGAATTCAAACCTAACCATGAATTGAGAAGCAATGGGAACGAAAGAACCCACGAATACGGGGGATTCCATTGAAAAACGAATCTTAATAATTCATTGGGTGGGATGGCGAAACGAACCAGGAACCAATTCATTTATTCTCAAAAGGCATGAACGAATCCTACAACTGAAATAGATTTGAAAAAGTCAATATTCGCCCGTGAAGTTTTTTAGTAGATTACTGCTATTCAGATTCTTTTCTTTTGAATTTGTTTTTTAACTAAAATTCAATAAAAAAAAAATCAAAGCAAAAAGAAATAACAAAAATAAAATACATTCTTCATAAATCAAAATAACTCAAATTGTTTCAAATGTTTCGGTTTCTAAACCCAAACAAGCTATGAAAATTGCTAATTTAAACGAGATTAATTGAAATCTTAAAAAATCCAGGATTCAGTATATTTTACGAAAATTCGAAAATTGGAATCGTTTCGGTCGCGAGGAGCCGGATGAGGATAAACTCTCATGTCCGTTTCTGTAGTAGAGATGGTATTGAGAAAGCACCATCCACTATAACCCAAAAAGAACCAGATTTCGTAAACAACATAGAGGAAGAATGAAAGGGATATCTTCTCGCGGAAGCCGTATTTCTTTCGGTAAATATGCTCTTCAGGCACTTGAGCCCGCTTGGATTACATCTAGACAAATAGAAGCAGGTCGGCGGGCAATGACCCGAAACGTGCGCCGTGGTGGAAAAATATGGGTATGTATATTTCCGGACAAACCTATTACATTAAGACCTACGGAAACACGTATGGGGTCGGGGAAAGGATCCCCCGAATATTGGGTAGCTGTCGTTAAACCAGGTCGAATACTTTATGAAATGGGTGAAGTTGGAGAAAATATAGCCAGAAAGGCTATTTCAATAGCGGCGTCTAAAATGCCTATACGAACTCAATTTATTATGCCAGGTTAAACAGGTGGAACCAACGGAAAAAAGTCGTAGCGATAAAAAAAGAATTGTGGCTTTCTTTTATTTGAATAAGAATATTGCTTTTTTTTTACTTCGACTTTCTCTTTGCATTGAAAGACCAGATTAAAAAATGATATGATTCAAACTCAAACCCATTTGAATGTCGCAGATAACAGCGGGGCTCGAGAATTGATGTGTATTCGAATCATAGGGGCTAGTAATCGTCAATATGCTCATATTGGCGACATTATTGTCGCTGTGATCAAGGATGCATTACCAAACACATCTCTAGAAAGATCAGAAGTGATCAGAGCTGTAATTGTTCGTACTTGTAAAGAACTTAAACGCGATAACGGCATGATAATACGATATGATGACAATGCAGCAGTTGTTATTGATCAAGAAGGAAATCCAAAAGGAACTCGAGTTTTCGGCGCGATTGCCCGAGAATTGAGACAGTTAAATTTCACTAAAATGATTTCATTATCACCTGAAGTATTATAGTATCACATCTGAATCCGGCTTAATAGAGTAGAGCCTTACTCGTCTCCTTAGTTATTGCATGAAATAGATAATTTGTAGTCAAAAAAATTTTATTTGACGCGTATCTCTTTAACTGCAGCTGTGGGAAGTTAGCACTTTCCTTTGATCTCCCACTTGAAGTAAGGGATGAGCGTAGGACAAGCCTTGGAGCTAACTAATAGTTGCTTCTGGGTTATGTCAGGCTTTATTGAGGTTAAGACCGGGCAGGGGAGGCGGCGACAGATCAACACCTTTTCTTCTCCGGGGTTCCGATTTCTCTAATTTAGGGCCCCATTCCTCTCCTTTCAGTCGAACTAATAAATTCCTCTCTTTCGTATATGACTCGTGTGACTACGTTTAGAAAGTTCAGGGATTGAGCTAAGAAAGCAGTACTCTTTAGTCTAGCTTCTTTCACAACTAAGACTACCTTCTTTTCATGACTAAGGTTGATGTGAAAAATACGGAAAGAGAGGCAGATTGACAAGATTGCGCTACTTATCCAAAAGCAAGCGTAGGAGCCGGAAAATTCCAAGTTGACGTTTCACGTTTTCAGATGATTAATGCGGACCTTAATATTCTTATGTATTGTAAGTGATTTAGGTGACATACTCGCTTGCGGACTCTTTCCGTCTTATCGGATATGAGTGTGAACCTCAAAGAGAGAAATGCTCTAGGTCTTCCAACGCGGGCATGTGATCATTCTTCTTCTTCATTTGCCTTGGAATCTCAACCTATACACGGTCCTCACAGAAGAACCCCTCCTTATCCACAACATGTGTGGTCCGGCCCTTTCGATTGTCTTTTCACCTTGTAAGGTTTGGAACCGAGCTTCCCTACTTCGTATTCTATTTCCCTTCCACCCCTTGGACACCATTCTACCAAGTTGGTTGCTCTCGTCTATGGATCGAGAGCGTAGAATGCCGTTAGCATCCCTCCCTTCGTCAATCTTTTGTGGGTCGTCTCGTCTCTCACTGCTGAACGGTGAGACTTTTATACATTTTTATGTAAACCCTTCCCTCTAAAGAGGAATAAAGTGGTGACCTACCAAAAAAAAGGGGTTTTCTACCGCACCAAGCAAGCCGTTATTGGGCTTTCCCTTTCACCAAAGCTACTTGGGAAACTACCACGAGCTTCGTTTCCTGGCCTCTGTCTTCACGTTCACATCTTTTTTTTACTTTTTCATAGCGCCTTTCGCCTCCCTCGAAGTCAAAACTATCCTCTCGGTCTCGAACTCATATGGTCCATTGTCCTGTCCTTGAAACTATCATCTACGCCTCTGTTTTTTGAAAGCAATCTCCTCCCATCACTCAGGCACAGGAAGAGGTTTTGAACCCTATATCTGTCCCTTTCAAGGGATTTTCAAAGTCAGCTGATAAGTTTTCTGTCAAGTAAAGTAAGTTAGTCACTCGGACTCCATCGGCCAATTAACATTGCCGCAGCTGAAGATCTTTCATTCCGTGCTTTGTCAGGAGAGTGACTTTGTACCTCAATCCCAGTAGTCGCATTCGATCTAGAGAAAAGCTATTCTTCTTAGCAGGTTGAACAGGAGCTTCAACTGAAGCCCGATTCTACCTAATCCACGCGCATGCGCCACGAACCTTCTTCGGCACCAAGACCTACTGCTCTTCCGACAACCGATGAAATGGCTGCTTTTTCTCTGCCTCCCCTCGGCTGAACTCCCTTAAGCCCGGCCCGGAAGTGATTTCCTTTTGTTTCAATGGCAGCTGGTATCTGGTTCAATGTTATGTAGATTGCTTAGAAGTAGCCTGCCTTACTCGAGCCAACTAGGATCAGAAGGTTAAGATAGGGCTAGGCTTTCTCTCATGGGCGTGCCAATATTAAAAAAAGGGGCTTTTCCCCTTTTCATCGTTTTGGCCTGGAGCCGAGTAACCCACGGGGCGGTAAGGACTTTGCCTGGTTTTCACTCCTAAGTCATTTACGCCCGGTATTCCTTTGATTCTTATAGCCTTCGTGTCAAGGGGCGAAGATGATCAATCCGTCTTTCTTCCGTCACGGTAAGCGTTCTAGGACTGATAGTTCAGTTCAAGCGTATCATAGATCAAACTCTGTCAATTTAAGTCAAACTTGTTGTAAGGCTAAAGCCCCTTTACTAGACTAGTAGGAGCAGAAGGAAAAGTCGGAAAGCTGCTTTCCGGCTTATCGGTAAGTCAGTGAAGCAAGTCTTATGGTCCAAACAGAGTACACCGGAGAGAAGTAAGACCAAACAGAGCTTGAGACTGAGAGAAGGAACGAATATCGCTAAAACCGAGACCCATTACCGAGATAGGGGACTCAGGTCAAGGAGATCAGATAGACGAAAAGTACTGTTCCTCGTATGGAGAACAAATCCTATCTCTTAGCTCTCTAGTTCCGGAGAATATAGATAGCTTCTTTCTTTTCTTTTACGCCTTCTTATTAGTTATGAAAGCGGAACGGAACCTAACCAACTTGATCGATTCAGTGCTTGGATTAGGTCCGGGTAGAGAACAGGTAATGTCGGTAGGCTTTGAACTTGAGCCGTTGTTATTCAAATTCAAGGCCTTACTCGTTTCATTTTTTATCCCTCTTTCTTTGGGAGTCCATAGATGAAAGCCTCTTCAGTAAACTCTTTCCGCTTCTGCTTCTGAATCTGGATGGAGAGAGTGTTTATACGGTTTAGGGCTAGTGAGTTACTATACGTTCGTGAAGGCAGACAGGCGCTCGTAGACAGAAGTTTTCGCAGAGCGACTTAGAGAAAACAAACCACTTCTTGTTTCGAACAGGCATGAATACAGTTCCGGGGGTTGTAGAACAACTACTTCTTTGCCGTTCTTTTTCCGTTAACCAGTATCGAGACTCTAAGACTCCTTGCGCTTAGACCCCCGCAGGTGCTTTGATAGAGATTTCGGGTTGTAGGGCGCAAGGGGATCTTGAATTAATTCCCTCTTTTCCAGTAGCTAGTTTAGATATGATATGGCAAGCGGTTCGAGTCAAGTGCCCGCTAAAGAACCAATTGTTGGCAAGAGTCACAAATATGAAGTAAACTACTTGGTCTCTTCTTTCTTCCTCTTACTACTCCTTGCCTCTTCTGGAAAGTCACTTTGATCCAATATACTATCTTTCCGAATAGGGGAAGGAAAGGCTCTCGCAGTAGTTGTTCTGTAAGGGAGCGAGTGGAGTATACGAAACGAGTGGAAGCGAGTTAGCGTGAGAAGGCAGTAAAAGGGTATTGAGCTACGAATGGCTTGGCTTATACTGGGCAACTATAGGGCTCATAGAGAATGAGAGGGGCTCACTTGACAGAGTTACGAGCATTGGATCAAGAGAGTGCTAGTTCCGCTACTCCAGTTCCAGTGGTAAAGTAGTAAAGTCAGTCTTCCCTAATAGCTTCGTTCGTTCCACCGAAAAAAGAAAAGTAGAATCTCGTGCTTGGGGTATGAAAGATAGCTATTAAAAAGCATCTTCATTACCTACTAAAAGAAAGGTATGGACGTGAGGGCACGTGCCTTCTTAACTCCAAGCAGGGAAAATCGGCTTACCTATCTTTGTCTTTCGTTCCTGCTTTTATCTAAGCAGTAGCTCTCGCCCCGGTGAGAAAAAAGAAGATTTACTGCATGAACTATTACTCCTATGAGCACTATCTGCTGCCAAGACTGCTACAAGTGGGAATGCGGCTATTGGGACAAAGACTTCTACTGCTATTCCTACTAGTTTAACTGCAAGAGCAAGCGTTTACCCTATCACTGAAACTAGTAAAACTAAATGGGTGGCAGGTGTAAAAGGAACTGCTATGAAAGATGGTACTTAGACTGGTGGAATTAGCGCAGGAGCTAGATGTAACCTGAACACTCCAAAAACTTACTTGGCTAGATCAATTGCTGGCAAGGAATACGCTACAGGAAATAAGATAGCCACTAGTGCAGCTGGAAATAGTAATTATCCGAATACAGAAAAAAGCGGGGTAATCCGCTATGAAAAAAGAACTTTCTTGAACTTGCTTTCTGGAAGATATTGCTTTTGCCTCTAGCTATCCAAAGCTCTATCCCTTTCTTGCTGGAACTGCAGGTATTCCACTAGCTTTCTCACAGTAAAAAAAGACTTTCCTTTTCCCAAGCTTGAACTTTTTCGAAGGCAGGCTTAGTTGACGTGGTCAACTTCTAGAAGGATCGCTTCTGCTTTTGTTGAACTCATGGGCAGCTGTGAAAAAGAAAGAGGAGACCTTCAATCAATGCTTTCGGGCGCTGTGTAAAACTGGTACTTTCCTATAGTTGATCAAGGCTGCTGCTTTCCTTTGCTAGTGAATCAGATCTTTGGCTTTACCGTGTTACTATTCGGAGAATGGACTCTGTTAGGGGTGATCTCTCTCTATCTTAAGTCAGTCATTTCTACCGGCTCCGGCTAACTTCCTTTAGGAAGGAAAGCAAGTCCCATCGATTGAGCTGTTGATGGAATGAATGGAATAAGGGCTGCTTTCAAACCTGAAAGAGGTCCAGGTCTTGGAATCGGGCTAGAAGCAGCTATTGAATTTGTTGATGGCGATGTGATAATGCCAGTCGAAAGGGAAAGGAGATGAAGGAAGGGCTTAACTTAGTTATCGGAGCGAAGCGAGATACAACGGCCTAACCTAGTCGACCTAAAGGGAGAATCCAGTTTTTCCCGCTTGATATCGATTGGAGAGTCAATCTGGCAAGAGCACTAGTTCTATTCCTCTTAGTAGGGAGCCGGAGAGACAGTGAGACAAAGAATAGCTTTTCTTCACTAACCATTGCCAATCCTGTTCTCGACTTTTTCTTAGCCAGGAAAGAGATACATCTTGTGTCGCGAGTCACCTGAGTAATGAATTGCTATCAGATGTTCCGAAAGAAGGGAGAGAAAGAGGAGAGAATGGGGATGGGGAATGATTGTTAACTATAGGAGAATTCCTACATTCCAACCTGGTTGGAAGGAAGAAGCTTATTTCGTTCTTGATTGAATTGGTTTCAAATCCATTTTCTTTACGGAATAGTAAAGTCTTAGTCTCAGTCAAAGCAGAGAAGAGATCCAATGCCTCAAACCACTTACCGGTAACACCTCCCTCTTTGCCGGGAAGGGAATGCCAAAAAGGAATCACTAAAATGGAATTCTTTCCCCTACAAAGTGGATGGATAGAGTGCCCAAATCTATTTATCTAATTGAGTAGTTCCCGTCCTATCCAACTCCTGATAAGGGTTACTCTTAAACGAGAGGAAAAGAATCTCCTGAGCGATAAATTTTAAAATAATAAAAAAAAGTCTTTTCTAAGAATTTCCTGTTCTATACTATTTGCTACTATTAGAATTTCCCATTGCTGTAGTAGTACGCTCTGACTAGTGTAAAATGTTTGTTTGATTGTGAATGAGCGAGTCATTTTAGTACTAAGATTCTCCTACTTCATATGTGGGCTTATCGGGCTAAGCGAATCATTGGATACTCCAAGCTTTCTTTCGAACCAGATATTCGCTACGCACCTCTTCCCCCGCCAAAAACCAACTATTGATCTGACCGAACTCGGTCTAGTGCTTATTCCATTCCGGTAAGAGTAAGGCTGCAAAGCATATTGAATGTTTGCAATAAAATGTTTGTGTGAATTCTCCATATACCTTCATAGCCATTTTATTTATTTCTAATGTGGTCGTATTAATTCTTCCAAGAAAGAAGTGTTCTTGTTCTCATAAGTCATTTTATAAGATTTTTTGAACGACTTTCAATGAATACAGCATACGGCCGTGTTATAGCCTAGGGTGGCGTCTTGAAAGGCCTAGCTTAACTTCAAGGAAAGTAATTCAGCCCCTAGCTCAATTACTTTAAGAACTACTCAACCCCTTATGGTATCAGAGCCATCCCATTGGTAGAAAAAATGGGTTTATGAAGGTACTTTGATCATCTATGGCTTCAGAAAATAAAACTCCTATTTCCCTTGATCCTTCTCCCTTTTTTAGACGTTCTACTGCTAGTAAGTTAGACTACTTATATGAAATTGATATCCTTCCAGAAAATCATAAAATTAGTACTACTTCTCTTCCTTTGGTTAATCCATATTCTGCTTTTGCCAAGTCTTCTTTTTCTCCTATTCGGTCTATCCGGACTCTTATAAAAAAAACTCCTAAGTATGTTAAGGAATATATTCAAGCTTCACGATTGGATCAACATCATATTCCTGCTACACAACAGGAGCAGTTTGTTACTCTTCACATCCCCTCTAACTTTCCCCGTCAGTGGAGACAAGAAGGGTATACCCATATCCATTTTGGAGCAATTAGACTGGCTCTCACTTTTCATGGCAGAAAAGGACTTCCTGTGGTAGCTCGCTTATCTCTCTTGGATACCAGATTTCAAGAGTATCAACATGCTTGTATTGCAACTGTTGAAACTACTCTGAACGCTGGCACAATTATGGTAACTCTTTTTTCCAAATTTGTTCTTTATTAGATCCTTTGTTATTGGAAGCTTTGAAGGTCAAAATTCATATTCTAGGAGCTGCTCAAGCTCATGAAGCTATTGCTGCCACTCTCCATTATCAAATGGTTTATCGTGTGCAAAATCATGCATATGATCTCTCTCTTCCTGGTGGAAAGGAAGCTCTCATTCTTAACATTGAAGAAGGACAATCCGCCTCCTGTACTCATGTCCCTCGGCGGATCCCTCGTGCAGAACTCATACGGTTACTCCCCAGGGTAACTAATTATGAGAAAATGTATGAACACATACAAAAGCCTTTATGCCGAAAGGAGTAAGAGCTCTTAGTCCGCAGTCTTTAGGACATAGCAGTCGGCGCAGTACTTATTCCTGGCGGTTCCGCTAATATTCCTATCAATGAATTAGTATCTTACATGGTCCTCCATTCCTTACCCCTAATCTGTTTGACCGGGGTTCAAATCAGCCTTCGCCGAGCAATGATCCACATAGGACCTCCGTACGTAAACTCGCTAGTCAAAATAAACTTCGAAGCCCCTCTTCAAACGGCGCCGCGCGTAAGGAGCACCGCGGAGCCACTGGGACTGGATGGACTAGAATCTTTGAACTCCTAGCCCATCTAGGAGGCAATGTCCTACTAGATTATATAGGGTCGAAGGGCTCTTTCGATCGAACAGGGATTGAACCTGTTGACTCTTATTCATTAATTGGAAAAATCCATCTCCATCGAGTTCTTTCTGGGATAAGGTTGCTCATGCGTAATGCGCAATTCCTACATCCCCTCCTGTTGTCAAGCTGCTAAATTTAGGAATAAAATGGAAAGGACTATTCCGGCATCATCGAACATACTCTCTCCTTCAGCTCATCGCACCGAGCTTCCTTGCACTATGTGTGGAACGGACTATTATCGGATTGGACACGCCTATAGCTAAAGGAACGTACAGTGAGCCGTAGCGGAAGATCGACCATTAAGGTAAAAGAATCCAGCGATAGAATTTATTTAATAATAATAAGAAGGCATATCTTGTCCTCATGAATTTACTCTTTCTAAGCCACAACGAAGATCAAATTTCCGGGGTATGAGTCCTGTCTTGTTCTTGAGTCCTCTATGCCTCTCATGTCCTTCATTCCGTTCGTTGAAAGCCCCAGAGCTGTCGAATCGAAGTGATCTAAGTCGGAGCCTGTTCCGGTTGGGGAACCATTCCACGCAAATATGGCTGCCCTGATAATCCGTAGCTGCTAAGAAGCCATAACGGATTGATGTGGCGTAGCGGCGACTGGAATCGATCTGAATGAAGCTTCAAGCGTAGTTCTGGGGCTTCTCCATAGAAGGTTGAATAGGATTGAAGAGGTGCCTTTCAGAACTACCGCAGTCTTAAGTGAACAGATAGAACGAAGGGGAACCCTGGATGACCTTTGCTATAGTTGTGAGTCCAGTCCGTAAAGATTCGGCCGGTCTTCCCCCCCCTAGGAATACACTCATTCCTACATACCCAGGCCATACAGTTAGAGCATCTGCGCCCTTATCGATAGTCTATTCGATAGAGGGGACTCATATCACATTTCCGGCTCGGGATGCCCCACCCTTAGGCAGGGCCCTTCGAAGATCAATAGTCGTTAAGTGAGCCGCCCAACGACTGGTGCCAAGGAATGAATTAGGTTAGACTATGTGAATCGACGATCTTAGATCTCGGCGTCCGTCTTTACTTTATATGTAGATGTCTTCTTTCAGCTTCCAAGATTCACTCTCATTTCAGGGGTGGTACGAGCTTGGGTTATCGGCGGCGTGAAGGATACGGTAGAATGTTAGACTTTATTATATATAGTATAGTAATATTCTCCAACAAGGAGAAAGCATTGAAGGGCTGCTTCAGCGGAGTCAAGACAAGAGACTCATGAATAGAGGGTCGATGTAATTGAGCTATACCCACCCACGCCAGAAGGGCATGCTGTCGATTATTGATTCAATTCCCGAAAACCTGACAGCTGCAAGGGAAAAAACCTAGCCAACTAACTCTCTTTCCCCCTCTCTATCTCATACGCTATTTGCAGTTCCATTCTGACTTTCCTTTGGTTCAACTTTTCTCTCTGGTTGAGTACCTTTTGTTCAGTACAACATAAGGCAACGAATGCGTTGACTGGCAAACATGGGAAAGCCAAAGTTAGACTTCCATTTTTATGGAAAAAAATCATTGGCTTATCAAATTATCTACCGAGCCACTCCATGTATGCCTTCTTTCTCTCATCTCCCCCGATGTCGGGAGCTTGTTGTAGTCGGTCCTATAAGGGGAACCTTGCTACTTATTTGCTATATCTCCGCGTCTTTGCGCGGCTCGGCTCGTTCTTCGAGCCCTGCTTCTCCTCACTCCTCTAGCTCTATCAATTTCTTTTTCATTGAAATCTTAGATTAAAGTTCCAACTAATGGCACTTTTCCAATAGAGTAAGGCAAGGAAAGGAAGGTGTGGCATACTTTTATTCTATTCGGTTTAGGCCTATCGGGAGTGAAGAAGGAGAGCAGAGATTCTTTCCGGGATCAAAATGAAGCATCCTTCTAGCTTCTTTAGTTATCTTATCACGAGTTTCCTAGGGGAAGGAGAAGGAAGAGGAACGAAGTGAAAGAATCAATCATAGGGTGGCTCCCTATAAAGGAACTACTGAGTCTGAATCTAATAGGGTCCGTAAGGAGGGGTTACTCTTTCTTTTCTCCTAAAGAGAGGAAAGATACGGTACTCGAAAGAAGAAGGCGGATAAGCTGGTATGGACGCACCATTCCCTACTCGCCAGCAAACATTGTTAGAAACTCAACTCCATTCCACACAGCAGAAGTTTTCGATCTTTGTTTGGGAATTAAGCCCTACATACTGATACAAGACTTCCACGTGAAATTCTGACTCAAAGACCTTCATTATCCACAGCCAAATCCCAGCAGCTCATACTCGGGATCATCTACCATGTCTTGCGAGATTAGCTGTTTTGGCGTATAGTAAAGGGGTGCTACGAATCCACTTTTTGCAAAGCACTGAGTATAAGAACAGCCTGTTCTACGCGCCCAAAAATGAGTAAATTCTTGGTTTTGAGTGGCCTATAGAAAGAAAGATGTCCCGCCGCTTGAGGTGGTGTCACTGGTCTCATACATAAGCCCGCTCACAGAGTTTGGAGTTGACTCCAGAATTGAATAGGTTGTTCTAAGCCTGACTTGGCTCTAGAAAGCGGATTCCTTCTTATAGCCTTATAATATAATAAGGTCAGGCATTGTGCTGTGGCATAAGCTTTGTCTTCCTCTACCCTTGGATTGAGAGTTCATCTGGACTGAGTAAGCACTTTAAAGAAAGGAAGTCAAAGATTCAATAAGATAAGAAGAAAGAAAAAGTCCCTCGATCCTCTTCTCTCCTTAACACCTTCCACGAAGGAAGCAAGTCAACGAAAATCAAACTGGAGTTTTAGGATGAACGGGAAGTGGGAAACTTAAAGCCCCCCGCTCCAGCCCAAGCTTCCAAGGGATTATGCAGAAGCAAGAGCCCGGGCAGCAGGCATAGAGGATATCCTAAGCAAAAATGCTTTCGATCTCTCCATCAATGATGGTCTTGGAAGCAATGTAATAAGCCATAAGCTCTGGTTCCAATCAAGTAGCGGCACGGAACCGCGAACTAACAAGACTTTGTTGCAAATCTTTATTTTCGTCCACTTCCATCTCTTCAGCATAAGCCTATATCACTCACTACTAGAGTGTTTTTTACTATCATTTTTGGTTTCTTTCTTGTCGCAAGCGTTAGGTCCCGAACAGGAGAGGAGTTACTAGGTTTCGAAGCCTAATGGTATGATTTCATACTATGCTTGGGGCGCTTCCGACTGTCTTAGTGCTTTTGTTTTGAAGTATCCACAATAAAATCTCTCTTTCGGAGCCTGATGTGACTCGGACCTCTGTTACCATTGGTCCTACACGGACGGTTTAACCAAGAAATCTCATAAGAATAAGAGAAGTGTGATTGAGATGAACGGTATGCGAGTTTCATTCTTTCTTTTGTACTTCTCTTTCTTCAGTGTGTACCCGATACAAGACAAGTATGATTATATCAAAATATTAAAATATATAAAGTAAAGTGAAGTGGTGGCGCATCCATTTGATCCCAGCTATCTGTGGATAACAGAAAGAGTTTTGGCTTTATCCTTTCCCGCTGTCTGGTCTAGTTCATCCGCTCTTCACTACCATCTATCTAAGCGTGACCTGCTAAGAAAGTTCCCGTTTGGATATCTGCTTCTCAGTAGAGAGTAGGCATGACAACTAAATCACGAAATGCTGGTTGTTTTCCTACTAACATGAAGTAGGGGGGTGATAGGCTGTAGCAAGCCGAACCACCATAAGCGGATTCGTGCTCATCAATCCTTGCTCGCCTAGCTAACGCAACCGAGCCTTGCTTCGCTACATTGTCATAATTGATGCGCGACATTCATTGCCTATTGCAAGCAACCTTCTTTCTATCGAGCCAGTCAGGGAGGACTTTCTGCTGCTAAGAAAATGTCCTAGATAGAGTGAAAAGAGTAGTTCGTCGATCGGCAGTGAGATGAAATGAAAACCTCAACCATCTTCCGAAGCTTCTAATAGCGTAGATAGAGTAGAGTGGTGAGAACAACTCACCTTTAGTGAACCACTTGTTCACTCCGATCGGGAACCCTTTTCCAGCTACTCGATAAGTAAAATCTTTTATCTTTCCTGCAACTATAAGTCGATCAAGAGAATCTTTTACCACAACATCAGCGGGTTGTGCTCCTTCTTCTGTTGTGGTTTGGAAACTCCTCTCGTCGAGTCTGGTTCCCACCTTTACGATCTTCACTTATTCTAGTTTCAACTCAGTCCTATCTCTCAGCAGCAACATCCGCTGCAACAAGTTACGAAAGCTTTCCTGCTCTCCTTAGGGAAGATCTTTATTAGTCCTCTTCGCTTTAGTCTGTTGAGATGGAAACTTCCCTTTTTTATCTCACTTCGACCTCTGTCTCTGCTTACTCGAGCTAGTACCTACTTTCCATAGTTATTGGTCTGCCTTCCTCTCGGTTGTTGAGTGAGTACCAGAATCTTAGCTACGGTTTATTCTGGTTGAGGTGGAATCTCTCTTTGTTGACCTTTCCAGCTACCTGGTTTGAGTTCACAGCTTCATCCCCGGTTGAGTTAGCATCTGCTTTATCTTTCTCCTCTGTTTCTGTTCCGGAGGCTTAGCGCTTGATAAGTTCTTAGTTGCATCTCTCACTGGTTGTTTACTTACTTTCGTATCACTAGGTGGCAAGGGTTAGTTCCTTTCAGCTGTCACAGGTTGACTTACTGACTTAGGTCACAAAGCTAAGACGCCTATGAAGGGAATCTACTTCTAATGGAAGGTTACCCCCGGTTTAGCATTAACTTCTTTCTTTCCTATTCTTCCTCCGATCTAGTTCCCGAGTTCTGTAGTTCATGATAAAGGGGCGAGTCGGAGCGAACGAGCAAAAGACTTGTAGCGAGCAAGGAGAGGTTAAGAGCATCGTTATATGGAAGCTCCTTACCTTAGGCTATTAGTGAAAGCGGAATCTTTCCTTCTTTATCCTTTCTTTCTGTGATCGAGTGAGCGAGTGAAGGTAGATCTATCCTATGAAGAAGGTTGTCGGAATCCTCAAGTTGAGTCAATCCCCTATTTAGCCTTCTACGATTTCTGCAGCATTAGTAAGAACATAGAGAGTGGTGGGCCAGTGAGAGAAAGTTTCGACATTCTTTCTCGAGATATAGTGAGTGTTAAGTATACCGCACTGAAGCTTGTGTAGCCTATGCGAAGCAAGCCGAAACTGGTCAGTCTCATCGCCCAGATTTCTTTCTTCCAATTCGTCTACTGTAGGTTGGCCGCCGTCCTCGAGGCCAGAGGCATATCCAGCATCATCCGCCGACTCCTGACCGAAGTCTGTTTGTTCTTGGTTGCTAAGGATCCAACTATTGGCTTACCTCAATAGGATTTTTTTTAGCATCCTCGTATGGAGGTTCCTAAGAGTCGGATGACTCTTGCTGTTCCGCGACACAATAAGAGGTACAAACTTGATCATAGTCGTAATGAGAGGCATTCTCGAACTCTTAATCCATTCCTATCCCCCTCCTTGCATCCTGGAGGCCTAGACGACATATCCTAATCTTCTTGAAGGGGAACGGGTATCCGTGATCCATATCCTGAAGCACCGGGCTGATCGTTGAAGATTGCCCTAGCCGCGTTATTGAATGAACTCCCTTTACGTAGATAGATCAATTGAACCTCCCCTGCTTGCCGCTGGGAGCGGGGGAATGAGAATCAGATGAAGCAGCAGTCGCGGTTGAATCAATACCATCAATAGGACTTTTAGTTGCTCGAGCAACAAGTAGCGAGCGCATGTTGCGGTTCATCCCTAACCATACAACATAGGCAGATGTAAAGACGGCTAGAGAGGGGACGGGTTACCCCACTCATGATTAAAACTAGTATCCGTTTCACTTTGGATACCAAAGTCTGTATTCCTGTCAGTTCAAGACCGGGGGGGCTATACGCAAAATTCGAAGGTAGGGTTGATCGACGACAATTTCTTGTTCTAATTCTAAGTAGGGAAGGTTTTCATATGCATGCATTTCATATCCCCAGCGAAGCGAATCTAATGCTTAGCGGGAAACATTGAAATTCCATTTCATTTAGAAATCGCAACAACAACTCTCGTTCGGTTACAAATCCGAGATTTTGACTGGGGAGATCATAGCAGACGAGACCCGATCCCAGGTTGATCTCCTTCGCCTGGTAGTTCTATGTTCCGTATCCAATAGTCCACCCAGCTACTATCATCGAGGAAGGGGTGCAAGGCTTCGTTCGAATAGGTACGTTTAATGATCCACGCCTTCTGGTTCCGGTTGAATAGTTGTTGCCTCGTCGAATAGCTGGTTTTCCTGATCAAACTAGAGGTTACCAAGCTCGAAAAAAGCCGAGGTCTATCGGAAGTAAAATCAAAGAGGCCACTAGCTTATTCCCCTTCACTAATGCCTCTGACTTCATATAACCCCGTTGAAGCTCTAGCTCTTCTCGTCAGAACACGCGCCTGCCCGAACAGCGTAATCGCGCTTCTTTGTCGGCACATTGACCGGACCACAGTGTGTTACTGAAACGACTTATGCTTTTGCCCGGTCAACACCTAGCTCTGGGTCTGTAGACTCTGGAACTTAAACTGCAACCCCTGTCTCTGTCCCGCCGGTGATTATGCCAATCATTTGCATATGTTGGTATAGTTCAATACATAATCATTGGGTCCACTAACACTATAAGTAACAGTAAAAGTAAGGTAGGCCTTAACGTGGTAAGTGATCCGCAACAAACTATGAAACTACGCCCGCGGACTCTAGATCCCGATCGCTATCCGCTGGATCTTCTAATGGATAAACTTTGACTTATGCTTGCTCCGGAACGGGCCGGGCTATAAATGGATGCCGGAATATTGGTTTACTGGGCCAATGACGCTCTTTCCTTAAACTCCCTTAATCCACCTTAGACCCCCTCCCTTTGCCGGGAGGAAGGACTAGGGTTAGGCATTCAATGGCTTTCGATGTATGATTGATGATGGGCGTGGAACGACGGCAGAGTCAAACTGGGCTGGGCACTCCGCAGTAGAAGTCTCCGAATCAAATCCCTCATTTCCGTGCCGGGCAGGTTTCTAAACTGGGGATAAAGGAGGGGGCGAGCTTTCCGGTTTTCTTCGATAGCAGAAGCTTTTTTTGGGGGGGTAGACAGATCGTTCCAGTGTTCTTTCCTTCTGTTGAAAGATGAGATATTTCTCCTTGCTGTTGCTAGGGCTGTTTCTATATCATATCTTTTTCTTGTTCAGCTGAAAAGAAAAAAAGGCTTCACTGTAGTTTCTCAGCTCTAAGAAAAGCTTACGCCTGTAGTTTTTCAGCAGACAGTTCCTTTAGTGCATTAGACCTGGAAAACTCGACCGGAGGTGCTTTCATGAGTCTTTGGTAGTAGTTGCTGCTCGCACCTTTCAGTTGAAGGTCTCGTAAGACCTCCAGGTGCTCTTCTAAAGTCTCGTCATCAAAATGAATGAAAACCATTTGTGTCATACGATAGAAGTCCTGTGGGTCTTCGACCTTTGGACGCTTATTGATTTCAGACAAGTAGATGGCTTTGATCCATCTTTCTATGTTTTTTCGTGCGTTGATCTTCTCATCAACTATTTTGATCTCTTTCTCACTTAATGGAGGAAGCTCAGGCAGGTTAACAGGAGGCAGATTTAGGTCTGGCAGCATGGAAGACCAACCCTTCAACATAGAAAGGAAAGAAAGAATTCGTACGAAAACCAAAGAAACCAAGACGGAATAGTAAATAAATTGAAAGAAACTGTTACGTTGAAAGATAGAGTTCATTGTAATTGTAACTTCATTTTCCCTCCTTCGCGGCTGGTTCTGAATGCTGGCTGATATATAGTATTGAGTATAGTAGTAGTTAGTTTAGTTAACATTCGATCTCCACGGAACGCTAAGAGAATTCTGCTTTTTCTGAAAAAAGTGAACTTACGGAAAGATCTATCACGCACTTAAATCCGAACATAAAACAAGCGAGTCATCTTTACGCAATTTCGTAATAGTCTAGCCAACTCGTCTGTGCAATGGGGAGCTGTTAGGAATCTTAGCTTGAGCCTACCTTCACGCACTCAAGGATCTAACTCTCTTTCTTTTTCTTTCGGGCTTAGCCTAGCCCGTGGGAAGAGACTTTAGTCATTGATATCCATATTAAAAGGCGGGTATTCCCACAAAACAAAAGCGCTAGACCCCTGGTCCTTTACTTTAATCAACAAGGCTGCTTTCCCTGCTAACCCTTCTCGCCAAGGAAAGAAGTCCAATAGCAGCTGATCTTAGCTTTGAGCACTTATTCCTTTTGTTCCCAGCTACCTCTGAGAGTGGTCACGAGCTTATTGGAATCAGAGCTTTTTCAAGCATTCCCATAGTAAGAAGGTCAACCGAAGCCAATCCATCTCTGTTAACGAATGCTCCTACTCCTAACGGTTCTATATCCAATTCCTTAAGGATAAGGAAGAAGGAAAGGGAAGGAGAGAACAGCTACTAAGAGTTATAAGAGCCATACCACAGAAAGCTAAAAGGAGCCGGGGTCTACTACTTACTTTATATACGCTAGCACCAAAGCAAGGAAAGAAGGGTGATATTTCATTCCTCTGCTCGGGAGGCATCAAAGAAGTAGCTAGTAAGGGCTGGCTTCTATCCCTGCTTATAAACTCGATTGGCTTCTTAAAGTAGTAGCATTCGATAGGATTCCTACCTCGAGACGTAGAGCTATTAGTTCACGAAAGAAGATCTTGGCCAGCAGTAGTAGAGCAAGCTTCTGCCCTTGTTCCCTTCCGGGTGGGATCCCAACTCCTTCGCTACTGGTCGACCGATTCTTATCCTTCTATCCACCTCCCGAGTTGACTTCATCTCGTCGGCAGCCGTCTCAATAGTAGCATTCCCCGTTTAAGAGGATTCCTCCCCTCCGGAAAGGAAACCCTTAAATGGCCTCCTCCCCTTTAAAACTATTAGCTGATTCGATAAGCTTTGTGATTCCTACATAAAGGGATGGATTCAAGCAGCAGCCGACCGAGGGATTTCACTTGGAAAAGCAAATGTTCCATACTAATGGATTCGGGTTTTGTTTAACCCCGCTTCCCAAGAGGTATTGTTCAAACGTACTTCTAAAATGGGGAAGCCAAAATTAACAAAACAAATGGAGTTTCCACTTTTTTATGTGTATACTATTTTTCCAACTCTCAATGATGAGAGAGCTGACTGGAAGAACCTTCCTTTCTTAGACTGTCACCTATTCGCATAAGGTTTTAGGTTTGTTCTGAAACCTCTAAAACAAACAAGGTCCTGAAGGCTCTTCCCCCTCGGTATATGCTTCTTATTGTCTTTTAGTAATTGTCGTAGGGGCATGGCGATTTCGTTCCTCCAGTGACCAATGTAGGTTTGGGTGTAAAAATAATCCCGATTCCTCAACCCCGACCTACACAAGTGGTTTTAGAACCCTGACGGAACGGAATCTAGAGGCAATGCAGCAAGAGCGAGACCCGGAAAAAGAGCAAAACCCAGCAGGAGAGGCATAGGTGGTAGCCATGATCGTGATAAAGATCAAGCCAGCTGTGTACCCCTTCATTAGCAGCGGATCCATTTCTATAGGCATAGCAAAGGCGTACGTAGAAGACAGCACCACCCGTCAGGGGCAGAGACAGGAGCAGGAGCACCCCTTCCATTTCGAGAGCTAGAAGCAGGGTTTACCCAACAGCATGAAAGGTCTAGCATCAGTCGTTTCAGCAAGTGGTTAACTGCTGCTGCGGCGGTCTGCTGCAGAAGAATGGTAGGGGAACAGTCCTCACTTGGGAAGCGGCCCAGAGAAAACGACCTGTTATACGAAAGAGCTCCCTAGTTTACTAAAAGAAGTCGGTTTGAAATGGGAGAGTCTTCGTCAAACCCCGGGCTCACAAGCCCTCAGGTCACCCTCGAGGCCCCACACAGTCCCAAAAACTATATTAGTAGTATAATCTTTCTATAATATAAACCCCATTCCGGCTACCAATGATACACGGAACACTAACCCACCGGAGAACTCATGCATTCAATTAGAAAAAGCTTCCGGTGGGATTGGCTTTATGTTCCTTGACTGGACTTTCTCTTGTTGTTATCGAGTGCCTGCAGCTTGACTTCTTTCTTCCACATAGGCTAGCCCTCCTCGCTTGTATGCCTTGTGGCGAACTAGACTGAGAATTTCTTATTATGCAAAAGAGCCCCTATCAATACGAAGCTGCGAGGAAGCCTTCTGAAGACTCTGTCTCGGTTGATGCGCCTGCTAATAAGAAAGAATCTTTCCTCTCCTTATCAGTCGAGTTACTTCATACCTTTAGACATTCTCTTTTTCTATTTGATTCTATTTGAGGAGAGAGTATATTCCTTGGCAGTATCCTCTAGTCTTAGCAGCTACCCTTCCCATTCCTCTAGCTCTCATTTCGCGCATGCGCTTTGCGCTCTTGGCTTAACAACATCAAAGAGGAATCGAACCTCTTCCAGTTCTGTTCAAACTCTAATCCATTTGATGTACCCCACCCTCCTCCTTCCTCTGTTATTTATATTTTAACTTACACCTTCTTTCAACTTTCACATGAATTTGAAGCACTTACGAACAAGTACTTAGAATATATTATACATAAGCATTGAAGACTACTAGTGGATACATGCAAAGACAGCAAATAAAAGCAATCTACTTAGGATAGGAGTCTATCTCCAGTAAGCATCGGAGTAGATCCCCACTAAACAAAGCCAAAGAACACCAGACATGAAAACACACTACTTTGCGTCTACAGACACTTATTTAAACCTTCTCAAACTAAAAAGAGTCGACGGACTAGTCTCCTTGGTGCCCGTGGAGGACCGCCTGCACAATTAGTGCTTGGCGTTCTTGGAGCAGCACCCTCTTCCTGTTTTCGCAGGAGCTTATCTCTCTCTGTAGAGAGAGCATATAATCTCGTATGAGATTTGGATCGATCGGCGGCATGTGTTCCCAGAAGAGACCAAGCATTTGCTCGCATTGGAGCTTCCTGTTTTCCACCTGACTTCTTGCTCAATTTCTTGAAGTCTGTTCGCATTATCCATATCTACTCACTTTCTTACCGACTTCTAAGTGCCCTTTGCCAAATAGAGCTGAAAGAAGCTTCTATTGGTAGGCCTTGGAGGCCCTTAACTTCTTATTATTAGTAATAATTCTTGTCTTGGTTCCCTAACAAGGATCATTTCAACCCTGGCTTTTCATGAATATGGAACCCCATCCACTAGATTTTGCTGAATCATTGTCCTTTCCCCGTACGGATTGGAGTACGAAAGGCCCACCCAAAAGAGCGAATAGTCCTTTCTTTTTCGCGGGTATCGCCACGCGCCAACATCCCGATCACTCCCTCAAGAATAGGGGGCAATAATAGAGCGCACATCAGAGAGTACTCCCCTTTTCTTTTAATAATAAGGCAGGCTTTTTGGTGAGCACATGGACGACAGAAGAGGGAGCAGGAGGCGAAAGGCTACGAAGAACAAGAAGTTCAACAGTTGTTGGATTCATTTCTACCAGGTGATGTCACAGCGTCTTATGAAATAACATCTGCACCTGACACAATCTGTTGATGTCCTACTTAGAATAGAACGAGAGGAAAGCAAAAAAGATAAGAACCAATAGTATCTGGGGCATGCCCAGAAGAAACCGCTGTGAAGTACTAGTGTAAGTAGGGCACATATAATGTTTTGTTGAATATCCAATAGTACACTAAGAAAAAAGAGAATTGAGAAAGACTACTCCTCTAGATATTTCCTCTCATCAGGTCACTCTAACAATTCCTTTTTCTGCAGGAAAGCAGGTCCGCTCGTTTTATCCTTTTAGAGTGTCTTCTATATTGAGTATGTACTTTACTTGTTAGAAAGCTAGTGAGGGAAGCGAGCGGAATACTTGTAGCGAGTAATATAATACAAGACATCGACGGTAAGACCAGCAAGTCTAGCAGCAGAAGGCGTGGAAGTTCTCTTTTCGAATCAATTTCCCTGGAAAGGAAGGAAGTCCTCCGGTCTAGGTCGGCGTCTATTCCGGCAGGAAGAGGTTCTTCTGGTAGTGGGGTTTACGGGATCCGGTAAAGTAAAGGGGAGTCCCTACAAACTCAGTGATGTCTTGAGGAATCTCAACATCGGGTGGAGTTCGAATGTCGAAGAAAAAGGACTCATCGACATTCATGACTTCCTAAATATTTCCAGGTTCCTTAGATTCATTCCTTCATCTTCTTCTGGAATGAATCCAGTTGTGACTGCTACCATATCCGCGATCATATCGCTAGGACTTGCACCAGGTGTATTTCCCATACACCTGCAGGTTGCTGTGAGAGTGTCCTCGGCTTCTTCCTTTCTCCATTTTCAAACTATATATTAAACGGAGAGACTTCTTCATGCTTTCTTCATTTATCTACCCGACCTTCTCAGGCGGGTCTTCTTGGAGGGTAAGAGAAGTTCTCGGCTCGTTCAGTCGTTCACCCATGTTGTGTTGAGTCGATCTTTTTTACGTTCCTTTACCGTACCGCTGTTCCGTGTTTATTTGAATAAAATACCTTACCCATGGTAAATGCTCAGCCTTGCCAAAGCCTAATATCCCACGTCTTGCTCGTAGCAATGCCGATTCCTCTAGCGGCTCAATCGTATGAGATCAATTCTTTCGGTTGAATGTGCTATGGCCCGCCCCTCTTTACGCGAACGAATCAAAAAAATATATATATTATTTCTATGTAAGTCAAATTCGCTCCATGCGAATGCCCCAGTAAATACCTATCCTCACTCACTGACTGTAATCCAAACCGCACTTCGAGTTAGAGATAGAAAGCCGGTTATAGGGATAAAGCACTCTACGGACCGCTCATGGATGAAGCGATGAAGGATTTCAAATTGTCCAGTGAAATCCTATGTGTTAAGCTAAGCATTGATTGCAACATCGGTTTAGACGGATCCAACACGTAATCGACTCGAGGAGAAATGGTCTCTTCGGATCTCTTCTCTAGAAGAGATCTTTCCCTATGTAAATTGTGGATTTCGGTCGGGTTAGGTGATCGAATACAAGCCTAGATTAAAGCTAGGATGCACCTCTATCTTTCCTTCCTTTGGCTTAGCCTCTCTATATCTAAAAAAGGCAATTCGCTTCTTCCATTTTGGTTTTTGTATGCCGCCTTAGAGCAGAGCGAAAAAATCTATTATTATTATTATTCACTTTTCTTTAATGTTAAGTAGTCTTTCAATCAAAAAGAAAGACCTCCTGTTCATAAAGATAGAAGGAGCCTCATCATCAACAAGTCACATAGAAGCAGGTTTCTGTAAATCAGTCTGGGGCATCCTAAGGTCCATGTGGAAAGCTTGTTTAGAGATTATTACTATCAATAATGTAATAGAATAGTAATCGCTTCCTTGTAAGCTTCCGTCAACGCCATATTAGCGGCCTCGGTAGTCGACAACACCCCTAGCACATTCATGAGGCGATTGAAGCTTTGACATCCAACTAATTGGACCATTCCCAGTTCTTCTTTAATTTTGCTACCAGTTCACTAGGCATAGTTTTCGAGTCGCCTATGGAGTCAGAGGGGGGTCCGGGGCTTGGCAATCCAGAACTTCTCTTTATCAGCTCCTTCCTTGGAGTTAGCAGCACAAGGGAGAGTAAGGGATCCTTTCTTTTCCGCGAAAGATAGCACTGGAGCTCTCTTGTCCCATATAGGAGACAAGACAGACGAAATCCCTCTTTTCTCTATGAGAGTACTTTTTCCAAGATTTCTTTCTCTCCTTCAGACCCTCGCCCCACCACCGCTTCTCCCCATTCTTTCTTGTCTCAGGGGGCCTCATTATTTCTTGTATTGCACAAAATCCAAGAATTTGAGGCTGCGGAAAAGGTGCTCGCACAGGCATGGTCTTCCAGTCTACTGTTTGGAAGAGAGTCAAAGAACCCGCAATTCCGAGGGAAGGAGCCTACTCGATTGACAAGCA